GTTATAAGATATTCTACAGTTAGTTATAAGATATTCTACAGTTAGTTATAAGATATTCTACAGTTAGTTATAAGATAATAATATAATACTTAACTATAAATTAGAACATAGGTGTCTCTATAGTTACTTGTTTTAACTGTTAATAAAGGATTCAAACCTTAACAGTTCAGTAAATACATTCTAAAAGGGATGCTCTACCCATTGAGCTAATTTCTTTTTTTCTTTAATATCTAAGATTTAGTCTCTAAAAGATCTTAGAATTCTTTATGTATTATTATTCAGCACCCTGTTCAGTAGTATTAGCTTTCGCTTACTCTTACCTTTTCTGAAAAGGAAGGATTGTTACTATAACCCTTTCCGTTTTAATCCTATCCTTTTCCCTAAAAAAAGATAAGTAACCATTAAAGGTTACAAAAGAACCCTTACATAGGTAGGAAAAGATAACTTTAACCTATAGTTCACTAGTATAATTTATTAACAATTATTTTTAAGTTTATCTGACTTTTTATAAAAAAAAATACGAATTTGTAAGTTTAACTTTTTTATAAAAATTAAGAATTTTTAAGTTTATGTAAAATTTTTAGAATCATAGGCTGTAAAGGAATCGAACCTCTAAACTTACCATTTATATGGCCTTTTTAATATAAAATATCTTTTGTATATATAGAATATATCTACACGATTCTAGCTAATTCTAAAAGATATAAATATTAGAATATAACTACACGACTGTAGCTAATTCTAAAAGAAAACTTATATAAATATACAATTGTAATACAATAAATCTATTTAAGTCTCCTTTGTTAAAAATCATAGTAATTTATTTTAACAAAGATTAATGTAATTCTAAAGCATCCTTTATATAAGAACAAGATAGAACCACAAAAACTTGAGATTGTATGAATGCAATTCCTAATTCAAGTCCAGAAAATGCTATTATGAATGCTAATGGTAATAATCCTAGTATAAAAAAAATGAATCCTGAGCTCATAATATTGTATGTAAACCCACTTAAAATATTTAAAAGCATATGACCTGATAATATATTTGCTGCTAATCTAAGACCTAGTGATACATTTCTAGCTAAATATGAAATGAACTCAATTAACACTAAAAGAGGTAATAATCCTAAAGGACATCCTGCTGGAACAAATAAAGAAAAGAATTTCAATCCATGTTCTTTGAACCCTAATACAGTAGCACCTAATACTACAGTGAAACTAAGTGAAAATGTTAAGATAAAATGAGATGTTGATGCAAAACTATATGGTACCATTCCAATAAGATTGTTAATTAAAATAAAAATAAACAATGCATACATAAATGGAAAATAAACTTGCCCATTTTTATTATTAATTTGGTTTATAACTATACTGTGTATAGTAGCATATAGTGTTTCTTGACTTAAAGATCAATTGTTAGGAGTAATTTTTTTGTGGTTTGTAGCTAAGATGCTAAAGTAAAAAGCTAAAAAGGCAGCAATAGTCATATAGAAACCTATGTTTGTTATTGATAAATTAATATTGGCTAATAATGGTGTATCAATACTAAATAGGTTTCTTATTTCAAATTGATCTAGTGGACTTATAATATTATTGTTAAACATGTTTAAAAATAGTTATTTTTACTACAAGTATAAAAAATAGTTTAGAGACATATCACTAGGATCCCTATCTATATTTTGTAATAATAGATATAAGGAAATAGTTAAAGTCAAAAAAGGGGATAACGATTTAAAGATAAAATTTAAAACGCAGATAGTTAAGAATGGTATAGCAATGTTATACTATATAGTAGTTAAACTTTTTAGCATAAAATTCTTAAATCCATTAAATAAATTTACTCCTTTTAATTAACAGGTGTACCACAATATGGACAACATTTTCCAGGAATAACCCATACTGTTCTCTCCTCTTCTAAGCAAGCAGGGCATCTTCTCCCTGGGACAGGGTCGGATGGTTCTCCAAAGGGATTGTCACCTGAACTACCTGTAGTCCCCTCAAAAATACTTTCTCAACTATCTGGTCCAGTACAATCAAAGATATTAATATCAAATGAATAAATTAATGTAGTAACTGAATAATGAATAGCATCTAATATTACAGCAGGGTATATACCAAAAATAACGGTAGGTACTACTAAAGTTAATAGTATCATAAATTCTCTTTTATTTAAATCTGCTAGATTAGCAGTAAACATTTTTGAATATGCCCCCCCAAAGCTTATTTTTTGATACATATAAATAGTATATGCTGCTGAAAATACTATAGAAGAACTAGCAAATACACCATATAATGAAGATCTTTCAAATACTCCATAAAGTGATAAGAATTCTCCTATGAAATTTAAAGTTAAAGGAGCACCACAATTAGCCAGACACAGGATAAAGAAGAATATTGCAAATAGAGGCATTATTTGAGCCATTCCTCTATAAAAGGCTATCAACCTTGTATGAGATCTGTCATATAATATACCTCCTGCACATATAAATAGACCAGGTGAAACCAATCCATGTGCTAAACCTAAATTAATACTTCCTTCTATTCCCTGTAAACTGTTACTGAATACCCCTAAAAGGTAAACTGCAGCATGAGAAACTGAACTATAAGCTATCAGTTCTTTAACATCTATTGTTCTTAAAGTACTAAGACTAGCATAGATTATAGTTATAACCCCTATTAAATAAATGATATAAGTATAATCCATGTAAGCTTTAGGTAATACTGGTAAAATTAATCTTAATATTCCATATAGACTTAATTTAAGAACAATTGCAGCTAGAATAATACTACCTCCTAAAGGTGACTCAACGTGAGCTTTTAACAGTCAAGTATTTAAAAAAATAGTAGGTGTTTTAACAGCAAAAGCTATAAATATTCCATAAAAAAGAAATAATTGTGTTAAATAAACAAAATTTCCTTTGAAAAGTGTATCAAAATCTGTAGTACTCATAATAGATGACATCGCTAATATAGATAGTAATAAAAAGAGAGAACCTAATAAGGTATATAAAAATAAATAAAAACTTGCCTTTACTCTGTTATCTGATCCAAAAACACCTATTAGAATAAATAAAGGTGGTAATATACTTTCAAAAAATATATAGAATAGTAGTATATCTAATACTAAGAAAACAGCTAATAATAAAGTTTCTAACAACAGTATTATTATTACATAAGACTCTACATCTTTTGAAATAGATGTTCAATTAGATAATAGAGATATAGGAATAATTATTGTAGTTAGTAATACAAAATAAATAGATAAACCGTCTACACCTAAATAAAAATCAAAATAACTTATTTGATGATATTCTTGTACAAATTGAAACTGATTTGTGCTAAAGTCAAATAAGATGAAAATAATTAAAGATATGAATAAATTAACTATAGAGGCAGTTAGCCCTATTAATTTAACATTAGTTAATGAAACTTTGTTATCTTTATTGACTAATATTGCAAGTACACCAAAAAGGGGTATTAAAAGTAAGGATAATAATAACATAATAAAATAAAAAAAAAAACGGATAAGTACCTCTTTACACAGTATTAAATAGCTTATAACTGTGTTACGTCCTATACATACCCAAAACTTTACCCCCTAACCAAACTGACAAAAAAGTAACCTAATTTTCTCTTCCTATTTTTACTACAAATATAAATAATATAAATAATAAATATATATTGCTAGGATCATCCTATATTTAAATATAAAATGACTAAAAGAGTAAAAAGGGGATAACCTCCTAAAAAGTAAAATACTAAAATACAAAAACTTAATACTACAGAATGTTGTAATATGTATTATCCGATATTTTGAGGGTTACGGTCTATACATATGAGATTAGAACAGCAATAAAGTACACTGTACACTTAGGGCCTCTATTCTCATTGGTAAGAGTTAATAATCACTCATTCCCTCCTTCCCTCCCTCTCTAAAATAAGGTTTACAGTTAATATTCTGAGTTTTTCGTAATTTAGTATCTATCTTAGGTGGTGTAATTAAGAGTATATTTCTAACTTAGGGTTAATCTTATTAAAATTAATCCTAAAAGAAGTATTTTATACCTTACTAAATTAGTAGATAACCATCCACCAAAACAATGCATGGTTTAGAAACCTAATGAATAGGTTAATGAAGGTAGTGAATTCATATGTAAAATAAAAAGGGGGGGGGGGGGGGGTGATTAAGTTTTTCTTTACAGGGTATGTACTAGCCTATAACTGTTATATACTATTAATACTACCTTGGTATAAACGGATAATCTATGCGTAAATACCATTTGCCACACCATAAATATATTAAGGTAAAAATAACGAAAATTTGCCCTGTTTTATTCTTATATTCTTATATAAGACTTTAACTTAGACCTCTATTTTAGGGTATTATCGTTATACCCTTCTTAAATGAATAATAACTTTTTTTCTATTAAATTAATAATAACTTTTTTTCTATTAAATTAATAATAACTTTTTTTTCTATTAAATTAATATAGTGTATAATGTATGAATAAACACTACTATATATTAATATACTAATATATAAATTCTATAAAACACATTAGAAATAGTTAGTTATTAACTTTAAAAATAGAATCCATCTATGTCTTTTTTAGTAAGACAATGGTTAATTCTGTCTTTAAGATCAATAGGCATTCCAATATATATTTTTTTAGTTATTTGTTAGTTATCATATAAATACCTGGGATTCCTTTAAGATCTTGTACAGAAAAAGGCTTTACCTCTAAGCAAGTGATAGCCTAATAGTCTTTAAATGCTATAAGTGACATATTTTCGAAAACCGCTGGAAACCCTTTTTTTTAAAATTTAGCTTTTCTCTCTTTACATCACTGTTCTGAAAAAGTAGCGATCGTGGAAAAGGAGCTAGATTAAAAAAAAAAGACTACGGTATTCCTGTCCCTTCAGCTTCCTATCTTGGGTCTTCAGCTTCTTTTCTCTCACAACCTTTTTACTTAGTTCTGGGTAGAAATTAGCTAATTTATCTATATTAATAAACACGTTAGATTGTATAACTCCGAAATAGTAAACCCTTATAACTATTACTCCGGGCAGAATGACGGTTGGCCCCCAGAGGAATAAATTAGGATCGTACTTGCTAGATCTAATTTATGACCCTAAGACAGAGATCCTTTTATAAACCCTATAAACTCGTGAGCAATATTTTAATACTGAGTGACTAAAGTTTATCTTTTTCTAATAATATTTTTTAACCGCAATCCCTAAACCATCCTTCAGTTCTTGCCGCTTCTAGTATTATACCTTTTTGTGACACCAGATTCGTGTACCTCCTTCGTCCTTTTTCGGGCTTTCAGCTTATTCTCTGGCCCTTTCAGCTTCCTCTCTTGTTTTCTCATCGAACTCTTCCTCTCAAAAACCTCAAGCATCAACCCTTCAGGGTTTAAATTTACCCATACCCAATTTTCCAGTAACATATCAGCCTCCCTCTGGAGTTCTTTGATCTCTTCTTCCTGAGCCTTCAGCTGGTCCTCCAGCATCTTAACCATCTCATCCTTTATCTTGATCATCTCCTCCTTCTCTTTCTGCTCTTTCTTCTGCTCTTCTACCCTTTCACGCAACTTTTCCCTCTCCTCTTGCATCTGACCCAGGTGAAACCGTAACAATCTGACCTTGTGAAAGTATACCTCAGGTTCTCGTGAAAGTCCGGTATCGCTCATTTGCTCAAGAACATGAGGTGGATATTTGCAATCGTCTTCGTCTTGTTCAGGTTGAGCTGAAGTGGGTAAACCGTGCGGAATCCAAGGATAAGTAGGTCGCTGAGCCTCCTGGTCATCTCTCAAAATGGGAGGAGAAAAAGGAGGATAATCCAGATATAAATCGGATTCTTCTTCTGAAGCATAGAGAGAAGAAGGGTAGCTTTGATCATAAATGGTTTCGGTTTCAAAAGACATATTTGAACAGATTTGAAATCTGAAGGAAGAAAGGTATAAGGTAAGCTGGTAAAGCTGAAGAATGGTGTGTTGAATGGGCTGATGTGTTGATGAGTAGTGAAGAGTAAGACCGAGAGAAGGGCCGATATTTATATTTGTAATCTTCTCTTTCTCAGCATTTTCACATGTAACCTCGGCATTTTTTTTTCCGAGATTAGGTTGCATACTGATGTAACAGCTAAGAACCTGATCAGGAAGGTCACAAGATTATCAATCTTAGGTCGCATATTGATGTAACAGCTAAGAACCTAATCAGGAAGGTCACAATGTTATCAATATTCGGTCGCATATTGATGCAACAGCTAAGAACTCTATTAGGAAGGTAATAATATAGCCAAGCCTATTTAATACCCTTTTCGGGAAGGTGATAATATAGCTAACCCTGCTCACTTTATTGATAGACGATCCTGATTCTTCAGAGATAAGAGTTAGCGAATAATAGGAGAAAGGGTTATCTTTATCTTTTTCACATGACGTTCTAGACTCTTAGTGTTGTAGATCCTAATGAGTCATAAATAAATTCCACCAATAATCTGTTTTACCGTTATCTTTGCCAAGAGAACTAGGCATCCTTCATTTATTAATCGTCGATCTTTCTGAGTCATAGATAAGAGTTAGCGAATAAGAGATGAAAGAGTTATCTTTATCTTTTTCGCATGACGTTCTAGTCTCTTAGCCTTGTGGGTCCAATGAGTCATAAACAAATTCCACCAATCATCTATTTTTCCGTTATCTCTGTCAAGAAAACCCAATGTTGATTTTCCCGTACTGTAAAAGTATAAATAGCCTTCATTTCCTCTGCTTAATTTTTCTTCACCAGCCTTAACCACACTTAAGCAAACTACCTATTCAACACATTATCATCTTTTCACTACTTCACCAATCAGCCTACAAACACTACAATGTCTTCTACCTTACGTCCTCTTCTGCCGTCTTCTGAGAAGCCTACCACATACATGGATACCCCTATTATAAGGGATGCCGTGAATATTTTGGACACGCATCATCATGAGGCCGATGTGGAAAGAACAATGACCCTAATCTTTGGGAAAATCTACCCTCAAGATGAAGGATGGAGCATTGTTTCTCAGTATCTGGTTCCGGAGATAAAGAGACCAGATAGGTTGATTGAAAAGTACACAGAGCCCGTACTAGGTACTGTGGGAGGCAAAGCAAACTTCTCTCCACACATCTTTGTGGAGCTCAAAAGCGCCAAAGGGGATTCTCTGGAAAAAGCCGTGAACCAAACAACATCCAGTATGCCACAAACCGTGGACAAAGCCGGCAAAAAGTATACGATGTACCTGATAATCGTAAAAGGCAAACGCATTGCCTTTTTCGAGTATCACAATGACAGGGACAACCTTTATTATGATGGAGTGCTGAACACTAAGGGAGCAATACCCTTCAACCATGCCAGTTTTTACGCTTCGGATCCTCAAGATACTCTTGGGAGGCCTAAATACAAAGGAACGGGTCAAATACAAGTGGATTTAGAGTTGGATTTACAACCTAAAGTTTTTTTAGATGGTGTATTTCTAGATTTGATTACTGATGATGTAATGGTGGAGAAAGTTTTAAGATGGATGAAATCCCACGAGCCCTTGGATGTTGATAGGTCTGAAGCTTCCACTGCCACAGGGGTGTTATCGGCCAATAATTCTGTTATTGATTCAGCTCCTTTTCCCCCTCCTGATATGGATATCGATGAATAGCTGAAGAAGGGAAGTTTACATTAGGGTTCTTTGGTTAGTATTCAACATACTCGGTATTTTCTTTAGGTTAATCAAGAATGGATTTTCATTTTACTGTCTTTGAGCCCTAGCGTAGCTTCGCTTTTTAAGAAATATCATTGCCTTCGTCTTTGACAACTTTCTTGATTATTGAATACTAGAATCCTACAGATATTTATGCAATTCCACACCCTACTTAAATGCAAGGTTTCTCCTTTATTGTGTAAGAAAATAGATTTACATTATGTGTTTATTACATTACTGTGTATTTATATTAATCAATTTTTTGTACTCATTTGAAATTTTTTATGGTTTTGTATATAAATCTAATATCTTTCTAAAAGATAATTCAATAGAATTTATATCACTTCACTTGAAATCATACTCAATTGAAAACTCTTGTATCTTATAAATAATAAATTTATTTATATCAGATAATTCGTTTGTAAAGTCATAATCTTCATCAGGATCCGAACCCTTATCTTGACTAGAATACTATTTATAAGGATAAGGACCCTGACCCCGACTAGACTAATCTTCACTGGGATCCGAACCCTTAGCTTAACTAGGATCTTATCCATCAGAATAAGAATCGGATCCATCAGAATAAGAATCGTAGCCAGCAGGCTGAGCATACGATAGATAGGAGTAAATACATACTAATTATCCTTAAAGAAAAGGGAAGCACCAAGATAAAACTTGGGCTAACAGGTAAAGTTAGAATTAAATAAACAATATTAAAGCTTAAAAGACCAAACATTGAAATCAAAGGACTATTGATCTTGCAGTCAAGACAAAAAAATGTACCAAAAGTACTGATTCTACAAAAATAGGCATACAACTATGTAATATACCATAAATCTCTGAACATTGACTATCTAATTTTCTTAATCTATTAATAAGAACAGCCAATTGATTCAATATTTTAATATAACCATCACACATAAACCCTATACAATAAATTGTTAATCGTTTCTAGGACGTTTAGAAGGTCTAGTGTCAGAGTCTGAATTTTCACCACTATATTTAGAGTTATCTTGTTCAGAGTTTTCTTCTTCAGAGTAATATTCTTCAGAATTCTCTTCTTCACAATTATCTTCTTCAGCACTATATGTATCTAGGTCCCTCTTTAAAACTGCAAACTCGTCAACAACTTCTCTAAGTTTTTCAGATTTGTCTATTAAATACGCTTTCTGCTCGGGTGATAGATCCTCTCTATCAACTAGTTCTTCTTGGTTATCATTAAAAGCACGTACTGCGTCATTATAATCCCTTCTAATTTTATGCCTGTTTTCTTTTTCTTCCAGTTCTCTCTTCCCACCTTCTTGAGAAGACTCCGGATGGCGGTAATGAGGGTTTTTCAGATATTCATAGTTATACTCATCATCCATCAAGGATCGCCTTTTAGCTTCCTCCAACTGCTTTTGATAAAACTCATCCGGACTTAAATGTTCATCAGGTGTAATAGGTACTTCAGGGATTTTCTTAGATGAATTAGCCTTACGTTTATTATTGCTATTGTCTTCATCGTCTCCATCACCTGTCGGACCGCCACCTCTGTTTGGCTCTGGGTTATAGTCATCTTCCTCGTTATTATCATTTGGGTTATTTTCATCTGAACCCAAAGGTTGAGGATCATCACCATTTCTTAATAATGCTAGAAGTTTCTTAAGCAAGAGTGCTGAAAGAGATCCGACTGCTGATGCTATATCCTCATTAAAAAAAGATTCATCTAAATAAAACAGTATTCAATAACTATCTGTAAGTATAGTACTATGATATATTAACGTTGGAAAATTAAAATAGAAGATTAAAATTAAACTAATATATACTATTGGCATTAAATATTTTAGCTTCTCCTTAATAAAATAATCATAAATAATGTCGATTACCATATAAGTTGCGTATGTGTATACATAAGTATACATTATTACAAAATAGAGATTATCGCTATACAAAAGATTTAGCTTTCAATAAACCACGGCAAATGGTATAAAGATAAAATAATAAAATAGAAACAATAGTACTACCCCCTTTAAAAAGTAAATCCCTATTGTTCCTGTAGTCAAGACAAAAAATTTTCCAATGGTACTGATTCTACAACAATAGGCATAGAACTGTGTAATATACCACATATTTCTGAACATTGACCATAGAACGTTCCTAATCTGTTAATAAGAACAGAGAATTGATTTAATCTACCTGGATATGCATCACACTTTACTCCTAATGCAGGAATTGCAAATGAATGAATAACATCTGCAGCAGTAAGAATAAATCTAGTGTGTGTAATTTCTGGAAGAATTACTCTATTATCAACTTCTAACATTCTTAAACTTCCTTCTTCTAAATCTGATTCTGGTACTAAGTATGAATCAAACTCTACAAAATCCCCATCACTATTTAAGAAATCTGGGTATTCATAGCTTCAATATCATTGGTGTCCTTCTGCTAATACAGATAATGAAGGGTCTGTAACTTCATCCATTAGGTATAATAGTTTGAAAGAAGGGAAAGCTATTAATACTAAGATTAAAGCAGGAGTAATTGTTCAGATTAATTCTATAAGTGTACCATGATTAAGATATTTGTTACTTATAGGTGATTTAGAACTATCAAAGTTCTTAATAATTGCTCCTTGTATTCAAGCAACAGCAAATAAAATAGCAACTAAGTAATACATAATGTTATCATGTAATTCTATTAGCGCTTCCATTTGGGGACTAGCACTATCTTGGAAATAAAGCCCTCAAGCTCTAGGAGCATCACAACTAATATCATTAAAATTGAAAAAGAAAGATAGAGTATATAAACATATCCCTGTGAAAATAAAATATGTTACATTTTCTGCAGCTGAACTTTGTAAAGGTAAGCTAGTAAATGCGTGAGGTTTAGGTGGGCTATGTAATGCTCATTCTAGACCAGGAGCACATTTATCTTTAAGTATACGTAAGTAATCACTGAATAGTTGAGGAACTGCTCAAGGGTATCCAAAAACAGCTTTACCTTTTACTAGTTGTAAGTATACTATGTGTAAGAATAGTGCAGTAGCAGCAACAGAAATAAGTGAACCAATACTACTAATAAAGTTTCAACCTGTGAAAGCATCAGGGTAATCACTTACCCGACGTGGCATACCTTGTAGACCTAAGAAATGTTGAGGGAAGAAAGTTAAATTAACCCCAGCAAATAACACTCAGAAATGAGCTTTAGAGTATAATAAATTATAATCTAATCCTAATATTTTAGGTATTCAGAAATATCATCCACTATATAAGGCAAATACAGCACCCATACTTAATACATAGTGGAAATGCAATTTTAATATGTAATAATAACTTTAACTTTAATAGGAAATAATAACTTTAATATACCATAAAAGTATAAAATATACCTAAACCTAATTGAAAAATAAAAAAGGTGCAGTTATGTTTAAAAGATAAAAAGTTTATTATTAAATCTTGTGGACTGTATCTTTACCAGTAATAAATATCTTATTTATCTTTATATAATAGATGTTCTTTAACACAAGGAACTTTATATCATAAAGGGTTCTCGTACTTAATTCAATCAATCATAAAATTTGAATATATTTTATGCTCTACACTATATTTAGGATATGGTTTATATTTTCTAATTTCCATAAAAGGTTTAATTTTAGTAACTCTATAAAATTTCATATCACAATATAACCTGTTATGCATGAAATAATCATAAATAAATAACATACTATTAACATTTTGAAATTTAAAAGCTATAGATGTGAATTTGTTAGGGTCTCCTGATTTCGAAGATTTTTTACGTTTAAGAATAGTGGGTTTAGAGTTTAATAGAGTATTATCGAAATTTAATTTCGATGTGTATTCATTATATTGGAATTCTAAATTACATTCTATTCTATTACCAGCATAATTAAATACTATAGTACCATCCGTATCAATTAAACCTGCAAAATACGAATCATATAATCCTATAGTATAGTTAGCTTCTATATAACTTATATTATATAAACTACAAGCTTCTTTAAAACTAGGTACTTTTAATCTTATTAAACCATTTATGTTTTTAATAATATACAACATAGTTTCTTTAGTTGATACTATATAAATTGAATATGGTTTATTTTTATCTGCTCTAATTCTACCTATGTGTAAATAATTTTGTATACGTTTTAGTATTCTTACATCTCTATTATGCAACTTAATTCTAATTTGTTTAAGAACTTTTTTCTTACTAATAGAATCTAGTCTAATATCAAAATTACCGTCACCATCTATTACACCCGCAAATCAATTTCAAAATTTAGAATCTTCTTTCTCTGGTATCTGACGTGCAGTCTCTGAGAATCCTTTACAGTTTTCTGCTGATTGTATAGTAGACCCCAGAGAGTCTTTAATATTATTATTTTGACTTTTTAAAAGAATATTTTTCCTACTAACATCTAGTTGAAGAAAGCTTATAGCGCTAGAATTTAAGAGAGTTGATTCTGGATAGTTATATCCTTCTTTATAAAGATAAGACGTATTAATAAAAAGTAAATAATATTGAAATACTATAGTTTCCAGCATATAGTCAGATGCAAAATAATTAAAAGAAGACAAATTATTTTGGCCCATTTGAGCAACTACGTAGTAAGTCAATTAAATTTGCTCATTTATTTACATATAACACTGCTCACGCAGTGGATCGGACTATAACTTATCTAATGATTTAACTTAATAAACTTTCGACTGTCACGTTTAGTCTCTACGGATCCTACTCGAGAATAAATTTATTCTCTTTGGTTTCCACGGTATTGCCTTACAGGAGAGTCGAAACGACTCTTAAATTTTCTGCCTTAAGAAAACACATAAGGGTTCACCGTTAGCAAAATTAATCTAATAATTTTACCGAAAAACGTATGAAATTTTTCATGGTGACAAGACCACACGACACTTACTAAAAAAGACAGCAAGTTCTAAATTTTTTTAAAGACTCTAACTTTTCTCCCAACAAAGGATAGTTAGTACAATGTACTACTATTTTCGCTAATACCTCTTTTTTATATACCTCTATAAAATAGAAGTTACCGTAAGGGTTACGAACTTTATTTGATACTTCAAAATACTGTTTTATAGCGTCTATTAAATAAACGTCATCATTTTGTCCTATTGAGAAAGAATGTGCTTTCGTTTTACGAATAGAAAAACAACCTTCCGCTTCTATAAATCCAGATAATCAAGCTTTAAAATAAAAAGGTACCTTTATGTTAGTATTAGCGTTTATAATAGAAAATTGCTCTTTAAATTTAGTATCCCTTGCAGATAAGTATTTTTCTACCGAAGTTTCAGTTAAACATGTTTTTAAGAATGCAAGTTGACAGATTTTTTTTGAAGTTAAAGGAGGGTAATTGTCAAAAATTTTTACTATTTCAATAATTTCTTCCTTTTTATTTACAACTCACATAACATCCGCCTGTTTACCGGTAATCTTAACAGTTCCACCTACTACTTTAGCAACCTCAACCAACATATTATAATTAGATTTAAGGTTAGATAATTTAATAACTAGTCTATATTGTAGGGATTGTTTACGTCAATGGTTTACTTGAATACTTCCGTCTCCGTCCATTAACCCTACTCAAAACATTTTTATATATTCTCTATCCCGAAGGGATCCCTTTAAGGATCCCTGAGGGCATCCCCGCAGGGGATAGTTGTTCTTATCAGATAAATCATTATAACTGCTATTACTGTTATGACTAAGACTATTGGACAGCGTAGTCTCAAACCCTGTCTTTATCATAACAAATAAGCTAGGTATTAGCATACTTAACTCGAAAATTAAAACTGTATCGTGGAAAGCAATATCAAGTGACGCGTTCGCAAGAACAACACCTGAAAGTCCACCAATAGTAAACATAAATACAAAACCTAATGCAAATAATAAGGATGGTACTAAATGTAAAGAACCACCGTAACAAGTGGCTAATCACGAGAATATTTTAATACCAGTAGGTACTGCAATAATTAGAGTTGCAGCTGTGAAATACGCTCTTGTGTCAACATCTAGACCAACAGTGTACATGTGATGCAAAAATGTTAGCAAATATTCCTCATATTTACCCGCATAGATATATAACTATACGCTCCTTTCACAAGGAGAATCGGACCATATCTTCATCTTTTAATTAATCACACTAAGGGTGCGCAGATCCTGTTTTTTTTGTAATACCATTTTCCATATTAATCTGTTTCTGCCATGCTCTTACTTGGGCTAATCCTTCTTCAGTAAGATGTAACTTATTACAAACGAACTTATGAATAGTTAATCATTTATCGAAAGATTGGGCCTTCTTAGTAAGTAATGGAAATAGTTTAAAGTAAGCTATTACATCATTCATTTGTTTAAACCCTGTAGCTGTGTAACGGTAAACACCGTCCGTTTTTGATCTAAAAGTTACTTTTCCAAACCCAAAAAGGTTTCGTATTATCAAAAGGATCGTGTTATTCTTCTGATCAAGTATATAACGCATTTTTATAACATTACCTAATGCATATCTTGCATTGGATGTTATGGATAGATTAAAACACCCTTCAGCGTCGGTGAAACCAGATAATCAAGCATCTTTTAATGTAACTGAAACAGCAGTATTACTAAATATAATTGTATTTAGACCAAAACGATTGTTTAGAGCTTTAACTCACAAAGATAATTGTTGTATTCTATGTGTAAGAGCCAGATTACTGTTAAATAAAAAAGCTAGAAGAAGAATATGTGAGGGGTTATCTACAATGAACCTGTAGAAGTCATTTTTGTTCCTACTTTTCCCCTGTGGAAAATGCTTAACAGTACCTATACCTAATTTTTTCTGGGTATAGTAAAGTATAGCACTTTCCTTTTGAGTAAGAACAAAACGTACTCTTGTACCATTCGCATAAGTTTGAATGGCACCATCTCCTTCTACAAACCCAATAAATCAAGTTAATCAGTTATTGGAGAGATGTTGCGCGTCATTACCAAACAGTGTATTATAATACTGACGAAATGCTGAAAAATTAAAAGATGTTTCGCGTATGGCCTCTGAAGCACTCTGTATATTACTCCTTGATAAGCACAGGGACAGATTGCCGGCTGATTGGGCATAGCTAATTGAATTTTCACCGTTCAAGGTACCAATTAGCACTAAGCCGTTCCAGCTTACAGCGAAATAAATTATATAAGTCCTCATATCACTAAGAGGCGAAGCCAAAAATCAACTTCAAACTACAAATCCTAGAATTCCAATAGAACACATGGCATAAACCATACCTAGATACTTTTTAAATAAATAAAAATGGACCATCTCTTTATCAACTAAATTATTTTTTTTAACACTATATTTCTACTAAATTTATACATTAAACTTTGTTAGATACTATTTTATCTCACTTAATCATAAAATTTTTCCAACTTTTACCTAATACTGAATTAGGTGTTGCATTATGAGCATGAAGTACTCTAAGTTCATAAAATTTATTAACCATGTGTAATCTTACTCGTTTTTCAGATCTAGAAGGATTAACTTTAAAATAATCATTAACTAGTTTTAAAATATCATCTTTTCTATAACAAGTTCATTTAAATGCTCCTACTTTAGCCATAGTATAAATTTTTCCACCATACAGTTCGACTAAAGCATCTAATAAAAATTTGTTTTTTTGAGATGCAGTAATAAATAATTGACCAGATTCATCATTCATATAAACACTACCATCGCTATCGAAGAATCCTGCAAATCAACCATTATAATAAGTTAATGGTTGTGAGTGAATTAAGTCAATATTATAATTTTCGCATATTTTACCTAATTGGAGCATTCTTACAGGATTTCGAATAAGACCATTAACAGCTTTTATTAAATTTAATAAACCTGTTTTATGGTGTAATCTATATCTTAAATGATGATCACCAGACTTTAATTTTACTGAACCTCCAAATTTTTGTTTAATTATATATAGACAATGTTTATCCCTAAGTTCCATAACTATTTCTAGACTAGCATATCCTTTTTTTGATAATTGAAAACAACCATCACCATCAATTAGTCCTGCTAATCATTCATTAAAAGCCTTTTTATTATCTGAATAGTTAAGATTATAGTTTTTACTATTAGCATCTTGGATAATTTCCTGCGTAGAAGAAGAAATTAAATTATCCACCGAATCTAAATTATCGTGTTTTTGTGTTGATAACAAACATATGGCCTCTGAAATTCCTACTCACATGCTTAATATTATAGACTCATTAATCTTATATTTCAAATTTATAAAATTTGGTGCTTTGGTTATCGGCGGGTTCCCAGTAGGAAATAAAATTTCTTGTACAAACATTTTTACATTTTTAAGATTTAAATTTTTTAAAATAAATAAAAAAGTAGTTTGTAGTATATGATCTACTGAATTCCTGCATATAGTTTGTTGCATTAAAAAAATTTTTAAAGGGCCATCTTGACCAAATACGCTCTTATTGGAATTCGATGAAATTACAGTACTAATTATACCAAAACCTGGTATAATTAAAATATAACAAATATTTTGATTAAAAAAACAGCTATGTTTTATAACACAGTCTATTTTTATTAATACTCAAGAACTTTCATATATTCTTGTTAGGACTTTATCTTAAATTGTAGTATTATCTTTGTGACGATTTATTAAAGACTTAATTATCAATATTTTAGCTAGACCTTTTTCTGTTAAATGTTCTTTATTTTGTATTAATCTATACACCTTTCTTCATCTTAAATAGCTTATATGCTTTCTGGATTGTAGGTGATATTGATCAAAATATTGTATAACCTTTCTAGCAGAACCAAAATTAGTAGAACCATAATAATAAGTATCTTGAGAACTTCTATATCCAATGTTTCCACCTAAATATTTTTTTATCATAATTAACAATAAATCCCTTTTTTGATCTATTTGAAAATTTAATCTTATTTCCGGTTTATTTCTAGTAATACGTTTAATAGTTTTTATTTGAAAACTAGCATCCGCATCAGAAAACCCTGCTAATCAATGGTTATCAAAATTATTGCTTGAGTCTTTAGTAAAATTAAGATTTTTATCATTATACCGAGAATGACTTAATATATTATCAATTACTTGGTTAAATTTGTGTTCTGTTCTTAATTTACCCTTTATCAAGTTAATTACATGTAACATACCTTCTTTATTAGATATCACTAAAAGATATGCATTTTTATCCTTCACTTTTTTTACATTTCCATAACCTAATCTTTCTTTTAAATAATAGGCTAAAAATGCATCTGAAGAACTAAAAACTAGAACTAATTGTAAAGCTTTACTAAAATGACCATCTCCGTCTATTAATCCTGCTAGATAATAACCAAATTGTTGGTTAGTTAGAGGTTTTAAATGTTTAGGAACGTGGTCTGAGATAAGTTTTATATTTTCCGAATTTACTACAATTTCGTTGCGTAGAGTCTCTGAGGTTCCATTTTTTGTATATATAATGTTACCTGCTGATTTGCTTCTTTGTTCTAACTTTTTTACTATATCATTTAAGAGGGAGTATTTAGAACTATATAGCGAAGCGGTCCCAGCATACAGCAACGTTAAGAAGCCTACATACGTAACTTCTGGATGACCGAAGAATCAGAAAAGATGTTGGTATAATATAGGGTCACCACCTCCGGCTACTTCAAAGAATGATGTATTAAAGTTTCTATCTGTTAATACCATAGTAATTCCCAAAATTGTTGACTTACTGGATAAAATCCCATAGCCTAGGCGTTGCCACCTAGCTTAAAAAGTTATTAAAACTTAATGTAAGTACGCAAACACTCTCGTGCTTGATCGGACCATATCTTATATTTTTACGTTGTAGAAATTTTGTAAATGATCTCAGGTAAAAACTGTTCTATAATTATTCATACCTGATTTGATTTTTACTATTTTTTCCTTCCCTTCATATGTCTTATGTTCACCTTTATCAAACAAGTCTACTACCTTAATTCAATCTAAGGAATCTAAATGTTTAGTTCCAAATAAAGGATATTTTAAAAGATAATTTTTAGCATGAATATTACCTTTAAGGTTAGTAGTTCTAACTCTATACTCAGGTTTTGGTTTATCCGATCTTATTTTTTTTACTTCTGTATTTAAAAACTCAGCAATAAAAGTTAAAAACTCTAAATTATCATATCCTTTGTGATCTTCTCGTCTTTGAGATATCTCTAATTTACATTCCAATTTAGGATATTTACCTGAAAGAGTAGTTCTTACCTGAAAAGAAGCGTCTGCTTCTATAAATCCTGACATCCAAGGATTGGAATATAAAGGCTCTATACATATAGGGTATTTTTCAATACTAGTTCCTTTAGTTTTATTTAAAAAATCTATTAATATATTAAGACTGTATATTTTAGGTGTTCTCATCTTTCCATTGATTAATGATATAATTAGCAATATACCTTGATAACTATTTATAGTTAATATATAAGCATTTACCCCTTTTTTTCTAGATAATGAACCTACACCTAGTTCTTTTTGAACAAGTAAAGCTAAAGGTAAGTCTTTTAAATGAAAAACTATTTGTATAGAAGGGTAATTTAACTTACCCTTAGGAGATCTTAAGGTTTTAGGTGTAATTATTGTACCATCACCTTCCATAAGCCCGGTGAAATAATAACTAAAAAGAGATTTTAAATTTTTACTCTTATTATCCATATGGATAGATCTAAAATTTGTGCAGAAAGGAAGGATTAAAAATTCTAAACTACAACCAAAATATTTTGGCGTGTGGCCTCTGAGGTTCTCTAAAAAGTTCAAACCTAATAGATTACCTGCTGATTGCGATATATTAATATATAACGGTTCCCAGAAAATAGCCAAATTTAAAGCCGGCAGATTTAGTTTACCGGCAAGCACGGGTAATGATAATAATAATAAAACAGCTGTAATAACAACAGCTCATGCAAATAAGATAAGTTTATGTAATCTTATTCCTGGACTTCTCATATTAAATGTTGTAGTCATAAAATTCATAGCTCCTAGTAAACTAGATATACCAGATAAGTGTAATCCAAATATAGCTAAATCAACACTTGGACCACTATGACTTTGTATACCTGATAGGGGAGGGTATAGAGTTCACCCTGTCCCTACTCCATTCTCTATTCCACCTGCAAATAAGAATAGCACAATACTAGGTATTAAAGATAAATAACTAATATTATTAAGTCTAGGGAATCCCATATCAGGACCTCCTAATCCTAATGGAAGTAAAAAGTTACCAAAACCTCCTATTAAAGCTGGCATACGCTTCATCATTAATTTTCATTAATGCGCGGACTATATCTTTACCTATAAATAAAAAATTTACTAAGGTATTCACGTGTAGTCTCTGAAGAACCTACTCTATAAAAGCGTTTAATGCTACATGAGCCCTTTTATATTTGGTTTCCGGCTGATTGCCTAATCCTTTGAAATGTGACTGTATTATGCCGCTTTTATATCCAATAAAGTCTGCATTACTAGTTCCAAAGGCTCTTAAGGGATTCCAGCAAATAGTGAATGTAAAGTAGGATATTTCTATCTTACCCGGCCATGCCATTTATATATTAAATTTTATAAGTAAATTTCCATTTACCTCTATAATAACCAGGTTTATCCCCTTTTAAATAACCTCTGATAACTTGACGATCACCTTTTAAATGTTTAGCTAAACTATTTAAAGAATTAAATTCTAGATTTTTCTTAGGCTCGTCCTTGAATTCTGCTAATATAGATTTAGCTGCAGGATGTTTGACATCATATACATTTCGTTTTTCTGAAACTAGCGTTTTAATTCTATCTAGATCAAGTAAGTTAGTCTCAGGTGATTCTTCTATTATATCTAAAGAATAAAAGAAAGTATCTAGATATATATTACCTAAGTTTAAACAGTCATTTAACGTTTTATGATGTATATTTATCAAACTATATGCCTGTTGTTTTGAGTCAAAGACATATATCAAAGTAAAGTCTTTAACATTATACATATATACGGGGGTCCCTCTTTGTTTACGGAGTTTATCACGGATTTCTTGACTCATTGGTTCATGATATCCAGAACTACTAGCTACCAGATCTACATTAAGATTTGGTTTCAAAGTATCAATAAAATGTTGTTCAAGTCCCACTACCTCCTCTAAATTAGAAGTATCCTTCATAATATATATAGTTAACTTACTATTACTAAACCCATATTTATTAAAATAACGTAAAACTCTTCGTGCTTTAGTATTAAGAATAGACGGCATAAAATAAGAACTTATTCTATTATATAAATTTATGGAATGCCCTACGTACATATGTTTTCCGTCTAAAGTTTCTCATACATAGACACCTTTTTGTTTTTTAGTGACTTTAAGTATAATATCCCTATTGTTGAAAGGATCATCCACTAAGACTTTAACATATGTGTGTTTTTTATTCTCTTGTTTTGGCTTTTTATTATTATCGTCTTTATTGTTATCAGATTCGTTTATTAAGGACAAATTGTTATTAAGACTATTTACCTCCTTAACTAAAGGAATAGTTTGCGAATTAAATATAAAATATTTTTCGACCATAAAGAATATCATAATTATGGCATGAGCAGTTATAATACTGTTATATAATTGATTATCTGCAATAAATTGTACACCTGGCCCAGACAACTCTAATCTGATTAACACAGAAAATGCAGTACCCACTAATCCTGAAAATAATGCAAAAATTAAATATAAAACACCAATATCTTTAGCATTAGATGATAAAAATCACCGTTCAAATCACATAGAAATACCGGACGACTTTATAGTTAAATCTTTATAACAATTTTCTGTTAAAAGCGTATTTTGTTGAGAATAATGGGTCAAAATCAAACTAAATATTAGTGTATTTTAAATAAAAAAAAAACTTTTTTTTTTTAAAGTATAAAGAGTATTTTATTTTATTACACTATGGATTTTTTTTTAGTTAAGCCGCTTAAATCTTTTAGATTATAAAGACTTTTTAATTTCTTTATCTTCCAAAAAATGCATAGAGGTTAATTCTTTTTAATGTAACCATTATAAACTCTAAAAGTAAATAGTTACTATAGCCTTAAGAGATATGAAGGAGTCGAACCTTAACTATATGATCTGCAATCACAATGCACAGCCTTATGCTCATACCCCATTTTTTTTTTTGTATAAACTTTATCTAACCTATATCAATTAGGTTACCTTATCCTGTTCCATGATTTTGAATAGCTAGTTAATATAAATATATAGTAGTGTATAATCTGTAGAAAAAAAAAAGAAAAATCTCTAATCTAATAAGAATTAGCTCTTCTCTACTAATGAACTAATTAAGCTTATCTGTATAAATAAAAGAAAGACCTCTAATAATAATTACCCCTTTTCTACTAATGAACTTTTTAACAATAACTATCCTTTAAAAAATACAAGAGTTAAATCTGGAGTTTGTTTTAACTAAAAATATAATTAGAAAAAATTAAAATTCGAATTTAGTAGGGCTCTGCTATTTAAAGCACCCTTAGCTTACTAACTACCTCTATCTTAAACAAAGCATTATTACTAAAATAGTAATAAAAATAAAATATATTAATAATCCCTCAACACTGGTAAGAATAATATTCATAATTTTTAAGATAATCCCCCTCCGGATAAAAATTCTTATAATAAGAAGCCTTACATAAGTATCAGGACTATTACTAAACCCTTAATCGTAATAAATACCTACGAGAATACCTATCACCTGAAAACTTTCTTTAGACAAATAAATACACCAAATGTATGACTCCATTCCGCTGTTTCACACTGTAATGGGTACACCCCTACCATACTATAATTATATTAAAAAACAGCTTTTATGTACTTACCTTACATAACCTTAAAGAGATTAAACATTCTATTCTAAACTTATACAACATAAATTAACTCTATCCGTATAGGATTATTGCTGTATTATAAAATAGCAAAAATAAACTGTAAGTATACTTTATAGGTATAGTATACTTTATAGGTATAGTATACTTTATAGGTATGGTATGGTATGGTATGGTATGGTATGGTATAGTATACTTTATAGGTATGGTATAGTATATTTTATAGGTATTTATAAAAAGATCTAGCTAAGAAAGAGAGAGTAGTGCTATATTTTTCAAACTAAAACTATAACAACTATAGAGATAACAACACAATTTAAATTTATAGGATTAAATGTTGGATATCGAAATCCACCAGAAAACCTGAAATACTATGAAATAGTTTATTATAAAATATAGTAGGTAGCATAATTAATAGTAAAGACATATAAGATAGAAATACTTTATGAGATAGCGTATTCTTTTATGAAGAGCAATAGCGAGGAGTGGGAACGTGGGCATATATTTTTTTAAACTAATAAATGGTAGTACTAGTTACTATGTTGATATACAAAATTTTACTCTCAAAATCCTATATTTTAGCCAAAACCGGTGTTCGGGTACATGTCGGGATATAAATCGTATTTAATAGACATACCCCTTTATAATTAATTTAAAACAACAAATGAAAAAAATACTAACAACAAACAACTTTTCCACAGACTTACTAAAATTCCCTTATTCAAAGAGGCTAGATCGCTCACTTAGAAGACTTCATAATAGCTGTTATCCTAAAGTTAAGATAAATAGGAGGGTACCACTTATAAAACAAAATTTTTATACAACTATAAACAACGATTCTACTGATACTAATAAACATAAAATTAAGGTGAACGAAAGGTTCAATTCATTACTAGATAACTTAAACATCGAAAGTTATAAAAACAAGTTAGGTAAAAAAATTGTTATAGAATATAGTTATAATTCTATTTTGGATTTTAATTCTTTTATAAATAAAATTTTTAATATAATTCATCCTAAAGTAAATTATATGCTAATCATGAAAATAAGGTATAAAGGTGTTCATTACTTAACACTAGACAACCAAGAAAGATTTTATTATGAAGACTATCAATCTACAAAAGATTTGAAATAGATATATGATTTTATCATTCAAAGAATTACTCAATATTCAGAAGAATATCAGTTTAATTGAAATGATATAGGTACAATACAATTATCTTTTAGGGAGCTTTTATACTTATCTACTAAACCTGAGAAGATCTCCAAAGAATATAAAATGCTTATGAATAATCAGATATAGAATGACATATTGAAACAACAATCTATTTTTGACCCAACATTACAAGTAAATTGTAGAGATTTAGAAGTTATTATAAAAGATAATAAGATTATAAAAATAAACTTATCATTTATAGACCCAAATCTAGATTTCATAAAAAATATAGAAAAGCAAAATTCAAAGTTAAAAAATACAGATAAATTTATTAATATTCACGATAATCTTGATATATCTACTTTTGGTTTAAAGATTATTAATAATAAAAATATTATTATTAAAATTATACATATATCGGAAACAGAAAAAAAAAAAAATAGCTTTCACTGAAGATGGTAGATTATTACTCTCTATTAATGATATTCTTTTAGAAGATGGTAGTTTAAAAAGGTCATGAAAATATAACACTATTATTCTTAATAATAATAAAATTATTTTAAGAACTAAAGATTATAATTTTAAACCTATTTCACTAGAATTAACTAATAAGAATAGGAATATAAGAGCCCTACCAAATACTAGAATAGGAACTTTTGACATGGAAGTTTTTATTAAAGGTAGTAGTTCTATAATTTACGCTTTAGGATTTTATTAAATCAATTTAGTTATAGCAAGAATACGCCCTCATCTTACTAATCTTTTAGTAGGGTGTCTGTATTTTACAGATCCTAACTCAATCACGTTAAGATGTCTTAATCACAGTAAAAATACTTAAATCGCTCGCTGATGGTTAAGTAACCAGTAATGGTTTGGATAGTTTCACTTCCTGTGTGGGACTAGTAGCGAGCATACAGTGGATAGGCTGAGAATGAGCCAAATATTATGACTAGAAATTTAAAATTTAATGTACAGTGGAGTACGACTTTAAACTACATGAGATCTCGTATTGGAAAGGTTGTTTATAATAACCAAAATAAGTATTTGTTTCCTCAAAATAAAGAAGGGCTTTTACAAAAAAGTAGTTATTCTACTGAAACGGATAGTAAGCTAATTTTAAAAGAAAATTTTATTTGTAAATTATTAAAAGAATTAAAGATTAATGAATATAATAATGACGAAGATACACAAAGATTCATTGAGAATGTGTTGTATGATGATTTTGAGAGTTTATTTTTAGAAAAAAAACGAAATAAACAAATACTTATAGGAGGTGTAAATAAAGACTTACTGGGGCATGTTTTACATAAATATATATTACAAAAAGAGCTAGGTGTTGTTGTCTACATAAATAAATTTTTAGATTACCCTAATAAATCTAATAAAAACAAAGATGATTTTCTGAATCATGTAATTACTCGTTTGGACAAAGATTTTATAGTTAATCTTTGTTTAGTTAATTTTTTACAAATTTATACACACCAACATTCAGAAAACGATAAACAGTATGTTTTAGTTCCTGTAGCTATTAAGATAGATAAAAAAATTATGGCTTATTATTTTAATAAATTAAGAGAATTATATATAAAAGAAACTAATAATACCGTTAGTTTTGTTGAATTTAGAGGTATTTGAAAAGAAAAGTACCCTGAATTTTTTGAACAATTAGATGATAGTCTGTATGCTAATTTAGGTTCTAAGATTATTGATATTTTAGAATATTCAGAAATGATTGTTAAAACACTTGATCGTAGGAATGACGGACAACAAAAAGATCATAAAGAGTATGTATTGAAGATCGTTGATAGTAATTTGTTAAATTATAACAACCTACCAAAAATAGTTAGTTTACCTACTAAGTTACCTATGGTTTGTGAACCTAAGAAATGTAGTTCTACTTCTGTAGGAGGGTATTTACTCAATGATGAAAAATAGTTAGAAAATATATTTATTGATAAGAAAGGTTATGGTTATACCTCAGAGATATCGAAAAATAATGATATCTATGATTTGGTGAATAATATTAGTTCTACTCCATTTAAAGTTAACATCGATTTATTAGATTCTCTGTTTGAGAATGGAGTTGAAAAAGGTCTTCTTCTGGATCCAACTACTTATCATGACTTAAAGTCTTCAAGTAAATTATCAGAAAAAAGACGTCTTTCATCACATAATAGTAAGCTTATTCTTCAAGAAACTATTTTAGGTATAGCTGATTTTTATAGTAAATTTACAAAGTTTTACTTTCCTGTTAGATTAGATCAAAGAGGTAGATTGTATTGTATTTCTAATTATTTTAATTATCAATCTACTGAATTAGCTAAATCACTTTTATAAAAAAAATTTTTTTTATACAAAAAGCTTATAAAAAGGTTATTCCTATGTATATGCTTTTTTAAATAAATACATTTATTATGCCAATATACATACTTACCTTTAACTAATAATATTAAAATATGCTTTAAAGATAGAATTTATTACATTAGATAAAAGAACAATACTACCAAAAAGTCGATCGTGTGATTAATAAAAAACACTATAGAAATATGAATTGAAAAGCACAGGGTAAAACATAAAAAGGATAGTAAAGATATAAACTCAAGAAGAGTAGCATATTAAAAAGGTACTAACTATTAAAATCCTACATTTTCTGTCGTGACCCTTCTGATTTTCATCGTTACCCTAATGAAAATATAAATCTTTTCCACTTCTAAAATTCTATATATTCTACTCTATTCCAATGTTTAAATCCCCTTTTTTAAGGTATACACCATTTTTCTCCAGAGCCTTCTTTTTTATTTTAGTTTTATTTATTAATTTATTTATTTATTTATTTTATTTATTTATTTATTTATTTATTTTATTTATTTATTTATATATATATAAATACATAGTAATGTAAATGGGAATCTTAGATTTAAAATTACAACCTGTTGTAATATTTTAAACTAAAAAACATTTATTACATCATAAATTCTTATTAGTTTAATGGTAGAACAAGATACTTCTAATATCTGAATCTAAGTTCGAGTCTTAGATAAGAATATTTATAAAAAAAAAACAAATTGTTAACATATTTTTATTAAAATTATTTTACAGAATTCTTATTAATTTAATCCTAATTTATAAAAAAAAATAAAAAGAGATTTCTAATCTCTAAGTAGAGGTTTAAATCTTAAATAAGAATTACTTGATGCAATTTTTTTATATTTGAGTTTGATGATGGCTCTGATTGAACGCTATGCAAATGCTTGACACATGCTAATCGAACGTCAATATTTAATTTGTTAAAATTATGTATATTGAAGTGGTGTACAGGTGAGTAAGTGGTGTTATGGCTACCTAAGAGTAAGGCAAAATAAATCCCTTATACTAACTATTTGTTTTTATATATTAATACTAAATCTAACCACCACCACCCCACCCTGCTAAATTGAAGGTTAGGTTAATAGGTTAATAGATAATAATATAATATGTTTTTGAAAGAAAAAGTATTTCGCTCTTAGTTGATTATTAATAACCATCGGATAAGTAGTAGGTATGGTAATGTCATAGTTAGCTTATGTCCGTAGCCATGACTGAGAGGTCTATTGGCCACACTGGGTCTGAAAAAACCCCAGTGCGTATAGTACAGCAGTGAGGGATTTTGGTCAATGGCCTAACGGCTGAACCAGCAACTTGCAGGAATGAGAGTTAATATAAATGATTTATTAACTTGCTTGACTAGGTCTTATAAAATTCTGGATAAAGCTTATAATGAAAACTTTATATCTATAGGTCTCGGCCAAATCTTGTGCCAGCAGCCGCGGTAAGACAAGGGAGACGAGTGTTAGTCATCTTTAACAGGTATATAGGGTACCTAGACGGTGTGCGAAGGCTTAGAAAAGTACCTGCCACACTTGAGTTTGATATGGGAGAGGAAAATGTCAGAATTATTGGAGTACAGATGAAATCGGCTAATACTAATAAGACTGATAACGGCGAAGGCAAACCTCTATCTACAAGTACTTAATCTTACAATAAAAAAACTTTTGTGAAAAAGGAAAAGGAAAAATACAAGTAAGATATAAAAAGTACTATAACTGACGTTGAGGGACGAAGGCTCAGAGAGTGAAGAGGATTAGATACCCCCGTAGCCTGGGCAGACAATGATGAGTGCCATAGGTTAGCCTTAGGCTGAACTATAAATGAAAGTGGAAGCACTCCACCTCAAGAGTAATGTGGCAACGCAGGAACTGAAATCATTAGACCGTTTCTGAAACCAGTAGTGAAGTATGTTATTTAATTCGATGGTCCTCGAATAACCTTACCACAATTTGAATGATCTAAAAAAAAAGAGATTTACTTTTGTAAATCTAAGGTTTAGACCACATGCGTTGCATGGCTGTCTTCAGTTAATGTCGTGAGATTTGGTTAGGTCCATCAAATTAACGTAAACCCTTGTTTTATTTAATATAATAAGGCAGCTCTCCGCTTACAATTGGATGTGATAATAGGGACTAAGACAAGTCATCATGGCCTTAATATTGTGGGCTATAGACGTGCCACATGTACCTTTACAAAGGGATGCGATAATGTGAATTGGAGCTAATCCCTAAAACAGGTTAAAGTATGGATTGTAGTCTGAAACTCGACTGCATGAAAAAGGAATTACTAGTAATCGTGAGTAATCACATCACGGTGAATCTTATCTCAGATAGGTACTAACCACTCGTCAGGCGCTGAAAGGAGTATGTGCAATAAGTTTGGTGGCTGTTGTTTGGTATTCTAAATTTATAGGTTTAGATCTTTTGGCAGAAGAATCTTCGTATGCGTGACTCTAATTGGTGTTAAGTCGAAATACGGTTCGGGTTGGGGAACTAGCCCGGGATTAATAAAGATTAACGATAAACCCAAAAAAAAAGCCTGTGCAAAGAGCATAAATAGGATTTTATTTATATGGTTCAAATCCATAGGCAGGCTCACACATTGTTTATTTTATAATTTTAATAGGCTTGTAGAGGTTAATAGTCTTGTAGAGGTTAATAGTTTTGTAAAGGTTAATAGCTTTGTAAAGGTTAATAACTTTGTAAAGGTTAATAACTTTGTAAAGGTTAATAGCTTTTTTATAAGTTAACTCTTAGTAACAAAGATTTTTATAGTATATTATTCATTTAAAACTATGAAAAAGAGGCTGAACAGTGAAAAAAAAAAAGGGCTGGACAGTAAAAAAAAAAGGCTGGACAGTAAAAAAAAAAAAGGATGGACAGTAAAAAGAGAAAGACGGCAAAAAATCTTGACGTAGTAACAACCGACGCCAACTACGGCTGAGGGTAGGTAGAACTGACTGCAGAAACGGCAGGACGGAATAAACCGCGAAAAAAAATAAAAATATAAATATTTGCATTTTAAAGGAGAGTTCCTTTATTGGTAAGAAGGGTTGAGCTGTAAACTCAATAGTTATGTGCTTTTAAGAGTTCGAATCTCTTGTCTCCTAGTTTTTTACAAAAAACTTACTTTTTTGTGAAAAAAATGAGATTTTTTCCACAGAAAAAAGCTAGCCAGAGTGATATTATTACTTTTAATAAAATAGCTTTCTATAGATTTCGTGGCAATTTTCTTTATTTTAATGCAACTAGGTGCTAAACACCTTTAATTAACGTTAACCAAGTTTAGTCGAATAGATAGAATTATCTACTTTCTGTATTTTTCTATAGTAATGTATGGTGTTACTATACCCGCAGGGGATGCCCGAAGGGATCCCGTAGGGGATCCCTTCGGGATCATTGAAAATTATTGGCCTAATTTAATTATTATTCTTCTGCTAATTTATTATTCTCCTAATTTATTTATTCTTCTGCTAATTTATTATTGGCCTAATTTAATTATTATTCTTCTGATAATTTATTATTCTCCTAATTGATTTTAGCAGTAAATAGTTTAGATAACTATCCAGATTTATTATAGAGAATATTGATTTTAGCAGTAAATAGTTTAGATATAAATACAGAAAAATTTTTTGTATTTAATAGCCTTTATAGCTCAATGGTAGAGCAGGATACTGTTAATATTCTGATAAATGTTCGATTCATTTTAAGGGCTTGAGGTAGTAACTTATTGTTTAATGTAAACCCTATATCTCTAGTAACATTCTTAGCATCTTTATCCTTTCCCTCCGGAAACCACCCCCCCCCCCTTAGGAACCCTAAGGGAATCACACAAAGGGTACATTGTAGGGTTAAACATTGGCTACAATTATATATAAATTTATTTACTTTTCAAACATTTACAATTTATTAGATAAACCTATTTCATTTCTAACTTTATCGAAGCGATACCCCCCTGCGAGGAGCCCTGAGGGCATCCTCGCAGGGGATAGTTATAATGAAGGGCATCCTCGCAAGGGATAGTTATAATGAAGCGATCATCGCAGTAGATAGATAGTTATTTAAGAATGACTTAGATAACTTTTAACAAGAGGGGTTAGAATAGTAATGGAATAGGTAGCTAATATAAATGGTTATGAAAGTGGTCTCTAACAATTTTATATGTTGTATATAGTTAATGAGACTACATTTAATGGTTACAGTGTATATAATTTAGACTTGTTACACATAATTGCTATATTATTTGGTATATTGGTTATTATAAGTAAAAATCCCATTGTCTCTGTTTTATTTTTGATAGGATTATTTTTAGCAATCTCCGCTTATTTAATTTTAACAGGATTAAACTTTATAGGACTAGCTTATTTATTAGTTTACATTGGGGCTGTATCAATATTATTTTTATTTATTCTGATGTTAATAAACGTAAGAATTTCTGAATTACTTATAGACAGTATTAATAGTATACCCTTAGCTATATTAGTGGGTAGTTTTTTTAATTATTTTGTTAATAATGTTTTACCCTATATGGTAATTACTAACAGTTTATTTTATAATTTTAGTATTAAAAAAAAATTAACTAATGTAACATCTGTGTCATGGGACGGGTATTTAGCAGAAAATTCACATATAGCAAGTATAGGTAATATATTATATGGTAATTATTCTATATGATTGATAATTACTTCTATTATATTGTTATTGGCTATGGTCGGATGTATTGTAATAACTTTGAAAGAAAAAACTTCTAAAGTAACTATTGGGTCTGATACAAAAAAAAAAGAAAAAGAAATTAGCTCAATTGGTAGAGCATCCGTTTTACACGCGGCAGGTTAAGTGTTCGAATCACTTATTTCTTACCACCCACAGTCGTGGGTATATATAAAGAGATCTTAGCTTAATGGTAAAGCGTATGACTTTTAATCATTATTATGAGGGTTCAAGTCCCTTAGATCTTGTAAATATATACGGCTATAGGTTAATGGTAGACCATTCGTCTTCCAAACGATTTGTACCGATTCGAGTTCGGTTAGCCGTATAGGGTTAGTAACTTAATTGGTAGAGGCTTTTCTTGTCACGAAAGGAGATGCTGGTTCGAGTCCGGTCTAACTCGTATTTTATTGTATTTAATTATAAGATAGTATTCGATTGTAAGATAGTATTCGATTGTAAGATTGTATTTAATTATAATATAGTGTTTAATTGTAAGATTGTAGTTAATTATAAGATAGTGTTTAATTATAAAATTCTAGTTAATTATAAGATAGTATGAATTTTTATAGTATAATTAGGGTTAAAATAGTAGTTAATTGTAAAATTATAGTTAGTTTTAACAGAATAGTTAATTTTAGGGTTAAGATTCTATTTTATTTAAAATTATAAAACATTCAAAAAGACGACTTTAGTTATAACTACCACTGTGGGGTTCCTTTAGGAATCCTAGGGGGGATTCCCGTAGGGAAAGGAAAAGTTGCCATTGGTAAGGCGAGATATTTGCTAAATATTGTGTTTAACACCTGGTGGTTCAAATCCACTCTTTTCCGAAAATGGTGAAAATTATTTTTATCTTTATAAATAGCTAAATTATCATAAATAGGCAAATTATAAATTTAGTTAACTATGTTAATCTATAGAGTAAATAGCAAAAACATGTTTAATTTAAGAAGTTTATCACATACACTTTAAGTAACATAGAGGATATTCGTAAGTTTATGGTCTATATTTTAAGTTGCATTACGGTATTATTTATTGTATGCTACACTTTAAGCTACATACAGTATTATTTATTGTATACTACTGTAAGTTATATTGTGGTATTATAAATTTTATGTTACACTTTAAGTTACATTATGGTATTATAAATTTTATTAAAAAGAGTATAGTTTAATTGGTAAAATAGGAAGCTTCAAACTTCAAATTTCCAGTTCAAGTCTGGATGCTCTTGCTATAAACATACTACTAAGGAATTTTAATAAGATTTGTTTTATAAAAGCTATTTTTACATTATAAATAGTTATTTCATAATATCCTTGTATTGTTTATAAATCTAGATTTACAATAGCACTTTTTGAAGTTATTTCTTTTTAATCTTTTAAATTTAAATTGCCGTATCTTTTTTAAGGATATTTTATGAATTGTTACGTTATTATTTATGTAATTAAGGTTCCTTAGCTTAATAGGTAAAGCGCATTTTTGATAAGGATGTGATCGACGTTCAATTCGTTGAGGAATCAACCAGTGCGTTAGTTAAATTGGTATAACAATATGCTACGGACATATCTTTACAAGTTCGAGTCTTGTACGCACTTTAAGGGTGAACAATCTATTTTATATTTTATATTTTATGTTTTTTATGTTTAATCTATTTTTTACTATGAATAACATTTATATTTTTTACCCAAAATTCTATATTTTTTACCAAAAATTCTATATTTCTTACCCAAAATTATATGTATATTTAAATATAAAATTATTTGTAAAAAGTAAGGTTATTTGTAAAGAGTAAGGTTATTTGTAAAGAGTAAGGTTATTTGTAAGGAGTAAGGTTATTTGTAAAGAGTAAGGTTATTTGTAAGGAGTAAGGTTATTTGTAAGGAGTAAGAGTACTTGTAAAGAGTAAGAGTACTTGTAAAGAGTAAGGTTATTTGCAAGGAGTAAGAGTACTTGTAAAGAGTAAGATCTATTTATAAAAATTAAGATGTATAAACCTAAATAAGTACTTTAATCTATTACTAAACTTTAAAACATTTTTTATAAAATTTTACAGTTACTTATAAAACTAGTAGTATATATTGAAATATGAGCTTTATAAATTAATAGAGAATTGACTGAGTGGTTTATAGTGATAAGCTTGAAACTTATTTTGGTGTGAACCAACATCCGTTCGAATCGGATATTCTCTGTAATGTATTTTTTAACTATAGGATGTTTTATAAAGATAGGATGTTCTTATAAATATATCCTTGTTTTTAACTATATGATGGTTTTATGTACAATGTTTTTATCAGTAGGATGTTTTTTATATAAATGTACAATGTTTTTAGAAATAAGATGTTTTTAACTGTACGATGTTTTTAGAAATAAGATGTTTTTTATAAAATACATTTAGTATTATAAGCGGGTTAGGGCCGGGTTGGTTAGGCGCCTCATTTGGGTTGAGGAATATTTATGTTCGAATCATAATAACCCGATATATGATTTAAAGAAATTGTATATAAATACATAGTAATGTATTTGATATGTAATGTATTATTTCATAATTTTAATCTCTTACAATGATTTATATCTTTTAAGAATTAATTTTATGGCAAGTATATAAAGAGACTATTAGGCATAATAAAAAGGCTGTATATTAAATAAAACTAGGGGTAAAAGCCCATAGGATAAATTTTTAGACAAAAACGGAGTGAATTGAAGTATCTTAGTAGCTTTAGGAAAATAAATCAAACGAGATTCTATTAGTAGTGTGAATGAAAATAGAGAATAGGCTGCAAGTAAAATGGAGTAATCTGTTTGAATAAAGGGGAACCTTCCTCTAAGCCTTAATATAATATACAAGCGATAGAGAATAGTACTGTGAAGGAAAATAATAAAAAATAGTAGTCTTATAAGCAGCTCAAGGTAAGTTTAATAAACATATGAGAGCGTACCTTTTGTATAATGGGTCAGCAAGTTCTAATTAGATGCAAGCAAGTAACTAAAGATAATAGAGAGAACTTTAACAGAGAAAACTAGCAATAGGATTTTACAGTTAGAAGTTTAGTTATACAATTTGCCTAGATAATCCAATTATTCATTAATGAAGTAGTATCTAAATAGAGACCCGAAGAGTAGTGATCTTACCATGGTCAGGCATATAAAAGGCCGAATGGGTTATCGTTGTAAAGATATCCAAAGAACTGTGGTAAGTTAGTGAAAGACAATCCTGACTACTATAGCTGGTTTTCCGCGAAACATATGTAAGTATGTGGTTTAATTACATCATAGCAGGTACAGAACTGTGATCTCGGACAATTGTGCATTATTTTTCTTAGGGGATCTTATTACCATTTTAGGTTTTATACCCCTTTAGGATTGTAATGCCCTGTGCATATGGGGGGGTCGTGAAGACTCTATTCGCGAGGATTTGCTCTCGGAAGGGCAATGATGAATGTTGAACTATCAGACATTTAACGATAAGGTTGTATGTCAAAAGGGAAACAGCCCAGAACAAGTGTTTAAGGTTCCAAAGTTTTTGTTAAGTGAAAGTAAGGAAGTATTTAAACTATACAACCAGGAAATAGGCTTAGAAGCGGCCATTTTTTAAAGACCTCGTAACAGAGCACTGGTTCAAAGGGTTAATTAGTTAACCTTATAAGTTAAAAGCGCCGAAGATATAACGGATCTAAAACAAAACACCGACACCTTGTCCATAAGAATAATAGTAGGTTTTACAAGGATACGACTGATAAACAGGCGGAGACAAGTAAGCCGATGTTAATACACTTACGGTTAGTTAAGTGTTATTTATGGGGTAGCGGAACGTTGGGTACATGAGGTAAGAAACTAAAACTCCACAAGTGGGAGTGGTAGCTATAAAGATATCTGGTTAGGTTTGTAAGCTTATACAGATGTGAAGTTAGAGTAGTTAGTTTCATAACTACATTTGTAGTTATTTTGCATGCGAATATGCGAATTATCAACAGTATATCCCAAGTGAGAATGCTGACATGAGTAACGAAAAAGAGTAATCTCTCGCCTTAAGCTTATGGGTTAGAAAAAGGAGAAGGATTCACTGTGAATAGACTCTACTAGAGGTGACAGCAGAACTTAACTTGGATTAAATCGGTCTCTAAATTTAACCTAAAGGGTAAAATGATGAGGTAAAAGAAAATGTTTTGACAACATAAACTAGAGTAAAATGTTCTGGAAAAAAAAACATATTTCTGAAGGAATTATATGAATTCCGAGGGCGAAAAGAGAAGAAAGTAAAGAGATTCTTACAGAATTTTTCATTTTTTTCTTTTAGGGAATAAACTAAAAAAGATGATACTATAGCTCATTTTAAAAAACTAACTATTAAGAAAAAAAAACCGTACCTAAAAACTACCACAAGTAAGCTAGTAGAGAATACGAAGGCGTTTGAGCTAACAACCATTAAGGAACTCGGCAAATTGACACCGTAACTGAGGGAGAAGGTGTGCCATTCCTACTGATTAATATCAGGATAGGAAGAGGAGACATAGAATGGTGTTGCACGACTGTTTAATTAAAACACAGCACTTTGCGTAAGATGTAAATCAATGTATAGAGTGCGCTATCTGCCCAATGATGGCTGGTTAACGGATTTTCTTAGACGACTAGAATAGTTTAGGTTTTGAAGGAACCCCCATTGAATGGCGGCCTTACCTATGAGGGTCCTAAGGTAGCGAAATACCTTGGCATTTAAATGATGTCGCGCATGAATGATCTCACGATGCAACAGCTGTCTCAATGGTTGGCTCAGTGAAATTGGAATGGCAGTGAAGATACTGCCTATCTCTAGATAGACGAGAAGACCCCATGCAGCTTTACTGTTACTAGTTATAGGGTATAATATAACAGGTTTTAGTGAATAAGGTAGTTGCTATACATAATTGAAACACCTTTACTCTGGTTGTTATATCAGTAGAATATGTTTACATTCATATTGTTTACGGACATCTGAAGTAATCCAGAAAAGGAGATAAATCTCAGGAGACAATGGCTAGCAGATGGTTTATGCGGGGCACAGATCCCATAAAGAGTACCTGGGAGTATCCAAATTTAATTTTGTAATATGCTATACGCAAAATACATAGGGCTTTAGTAATTGCTTTATGTATTTTTAACATTAATTATATTTAGTTTGTTATTTTTTATATTTACTTTATATGTGCAAGCCAGTTGCATAACAGAATAAGTTAAGTATCTATAATTAATTCAGTTATATTTCTATTTGAGTTAGAATTAAAACAATTTAAGCTAAGTAAGATTTTACCTATGTGGAAAATAGGTGTATATATGGTATTAATCAGTAAGAATTCCTAATACTTGTACATAAAGTAAAAAGGTTTTCATAAAGATAATACTATCAGTTATTTTAAAAAATGATATTGATATATACTTCCAAAGTTTAATGGCTTAATCTTGCTTTACTGTTTGACATACACGTCTATCAGTTGCGTAAGCAGGGCATAAAGACCGCAAGACGCAGTAAGGAAAGGTCTTGTATTATTGAAAAAGCTACGCTGGGGATAACAGGCTAATTGCGCCAGAGAGTACAAATTGAGTGCGCAGTTTGGCACCTCGATGTCGGCTTAGCTCATCCACATGAATGTAGGAATCATGAAGGGTACGACTGTTCGTCGATTAAAGAGCTACACGAGCTGGGTTAAATACGTCGTGAGACAGTATGGTTTCTATCTTCTAGAGGAAAGTAGAGTAAAATAAGGATAGCCCCTTCGTACGAAAGGAGTTGGGTATGGTAACCTATGGTTTACCTGTTGTTTATACGCTGAGATATTAAAAATGGTTGAGAATGAGAATAGGTTATTCTTAGTTAATGTAGAAATGGGAATCTTCTTACTAAGAACAGTAATACAGATTAATTTGTAAAATAAATTAATTTCCTATGTCAAATTCAAGACATCGGGTCTTAACTAGGAAACAAACTAAAACAGATGATACTAGTTCCGATTGGTAATACTTACTACTCAAGTATTTATAATAAAGGCATTATAGTATAGGCATGGCAGGAAAGCTATGTTAGTTAAGATAAGTGCTGAATGCATCTAGGCACGAAGCTTACCTTAGGATACTCTTAGAAACGTAGTATAACATTACGATCCGCACATATGTTAGTTATAACATATTAGACTGTAATTATTCCATGGTAACCGATTGCAATGGATTATAGGCTTTGGCTGTAAGGGCTTTGATGTTCTCAGGTATAAAGTACTAATTTTTTGGAACTAGGATTTTGACTAGTTGATAATTACAGGGTTTCATTAACTAAATAACATACTTATCATAAAAAAATACAATTTAGCTCGGTTTGCATAATAGTAATGCACCCGTTTTGTAATCGGAAGATATGAGTGCAAATCTCGTACTGGGCTAGTTACAGATAGTTAAAATAATGCGGATTGATGTAATAGTAACATAACTGGCTCATGCCCAGTATATAGGGGTGCAAATCCTCTGTCCGCATAGACTCTGTATAGATAAAAGGCTATAGCTTAATAGGTAAAGCAAGCTGCTCATAATAGCTCAGATGAGTGTTCGAATCATTCTGGCCTTATAGAATAGTTGAAAGAGACTTCAATATTCTGGCATACTAGGACTTTTAGTTGGAGAGAGATGAAGACCTTGTATTCGTCTACAAGGGCCATCTCCCTAACCCCCAATACACCTATAAAGACTCATATCCACCCATAAAGACTCAGATCCACCCATAAAGACTTTGTACATTTTCCCTACAGAGATCGCATTCGTATATAAGGGTGCTATCCACACATTTAGCGAAGAGATCTTAGTGATTAGGGAGGCAAAAAGAAAGACAGGCTAGTAGGAAGGAGAGTTGACGATAGTATGAAACGTTACTGCGTATTTACACGTAAAGATTCAAGTCCCATTTTTGGAAAAAAAAACAAAATTTTGCAGAGGGTATATTATAAGAATATATTATTAATAATTTTAGCTTATTCATTTTATAAAAAAAAAATTGTTTTTACAAAAATTTTACGTAATTAAATTTACCTTTTTAAACCTAATTAAATTATGTTTAAAAAAAAAATCCGAGTGCTGGAATTGGTAGACAGGACAAGTTTAAGCTTTGTTGACATTCTGTCATGAACGTTCAAGTCGTTCTTCGGATAAGGGCTAAATTAGCCTAAATAATAACCTTTTTATGAAACTTTTTTATGCTTTTAGTTTTACAGTGATTTAAACATTCTATTTTGCATACTATATGCTTTATTTTGCATACTATATGCTTTATTCTATTTTGCATACTATATGCTTTATTTTGCATACTATATGCTTTATTTTGCATACTATATGCTTTATAGTAGAGAAGGAATAGAAAAATTAAGATAGCATTTTTAAGCTATCCCTTTTTATCTATTATTGTAAGTTATTCTTTTATGCTGTCATACTTTTTTAAACTATCGGTTTAAGTTTTATAGTTGATTTAAGGCCCAATAGTCAAGTGGTTAAGACATAACATTTTCACTGTTCTATGCACGGGTTCGATCCCCGTTTGGGCTTAATAAAAAAAAGTTATAAACTTAAGGGGGTATAGTTTAATTGGTAAAACTGCGATTTTGCATATCGTTATTTTAGGATCGAGTCCTAATATCTCCAAGGTTAAAAGTAATTATAAAATTATTATTCATATAAAATTATTATTCATTTATAATTATATCCAAAAATACAAAAAACCATGTTGCAAAAAAAAAATTGTACTTTATATTTAATTTCTTTACAAAAAAATTTTTCGAGTTTTATGTTACATTTTTATAGTTTATTTTTCAGCATATTTTCCTTTTTTATTCAAATTTAAATTTGGTAAATGAAGCTTTATCCGTTACTCCTTTATAGAGGATACCATTGAATATAACAAGGTACAAATTTGAAAGGACAATAAAGGTAAGTATGGTGTTTACAGGTGAATGGACACTGTACTGGTAGTTCTTAGTAGCTGTACATAGAAAGGGTAACTTTAAAAAGCAAGATAAAAAAAAAAGCCCAGGTAGCTCAATTGGTAGAGCGAAACTTTGAAGTTGTTTAGGTTATAAGTTCAAATCTTATCTTGGGCAAAGAAATAGAGAACTATCGGTGGCTATCTCTAAAAAAAAAAAGTGATAATTTTACCAGCTAGGTATTACTCAGCATAAAGATAATCACCGTCGAGACATATCTAACTCTGGATACGTTTCAAGTCTTTTACTAGGAGGTTTATTGTACTTTTATTAGAAGAAAAAAAGGGTATTAGCTTTATTAGTAAAGTGTAACTTAAAAAGGTAATATTTTGCTTCGAGTCCTTTATTCCTCCCCCCCCCCCATCCCTAAAAAAAAAGGTGAGTATCTATTTGCAAAACAAATATATATAAGCAAAAGGCATGGCTTCCTGATTATAATATTGGTTAGTGTGATAGCACCTCTTTACCATATTGTTATTAGAAGTTTAGAGTATGCCTTAGAGATGAAGTATTAAAGGAAAACTTCACAAACATTGAAAAGGTATAGAAAAACTTAAAGATTTTATTATAACTTTTGGACTAAAAATGCCATTGTAATTTATAAATAAAAATTAAAGAATAAATGATTTATTTTTAAAAATGGTTTGTGTATAATCTAACTACTGAGGTTGGTAAATCTGTTACTTTAACGGTTGACCAACTTATAACATTTACTTCTAGTATAGATAAGTAAGTGGAGATTTACTGTGAATAACGGGCTAAACAAAAAAAAAATTATTTTTTTATTCAAGGATACAAGCTAGCAATATATTAACTATATTTTACTAGTATTAATTAATACAAGGGTTATTTTAAAGTTAAATTATTAATAGAATTGTAAAAAGATTTAGAGTTGTATATATAAATATATAGTAATGTATTTGACATATAACTATACAAAATAAAAAAAAAAATCATTTACATAGTAGATGAGTAGGCTATGGATTCTAACCTTATATATAACACATTTGACTATTTATACTATTATTGTTATTATACATGTAATTACTTTTTTACTAGTTAATTTTTTACTATTTAATTTTTATTCTATTGGGATATATAAAAAAAACATATGCTTAGATATTCATTAAAAAAAAATTTTTTTTAGGTAGTTTTAACAAATAGGGCTATATACGCATAAAAAAGGGTCATATACGCATAAAAAAGGGCATATTTATAAATTATATCAATTTTAGAATAGAGATAAGTTAAGTTATATAGTACTTAAAGATTATGTAGTTTAGCTATTTGTAAAGAATTTTTTACTTATAAGTTTAAAGTAAGAATTCAGATAGTTAAATGAATAATTTTATATAAATGAAAAAAAAAAATTATAAGTTAAATTAATTAATAGGTTTAAATTAAGAATACGGATAGTTAATTTTTAATTTAGAAAAAAAAAAAAATGGGTATGCTGAAATTGGTAGACAGGTCCCGCTTAGGACGGGGTGAAGTTAATTCATATAAGTTCGAGTCTTATTACCCATAAAGATTTAGCTGTAACCATTTTAGTTTTACGGGTTTAATAAACTATTGTAATAAAAAGGTTAAAACCTATTTATAATTGAAATGGTAAGTAATTGAAAAACTAGGACTTTTTGAAAGAACTGTTAGTAAGAATTTAAAAAAAAAAACTAGGACTTTTTGAAAGAACTGTTAGTAAGAAATGAAAAAGACTAGGATTTTTTGAAAGAACTGTTAGTAAGATATGAAAAAGACTATTTTTATAATTTGAAACAATAAATTTTAATTAAAATAACTATTGCTTATAAAATAGTTTAATATGTAGTAGACTAATGGTAAGTCATAAATTTTTGGTATTTACTTATGGGTGTTCGAATCACCCCTACATAGCACAAATAACTTTAGGTGGATATAGTTCAATCGGTAGAACAACTGTATGTGGAACAGTAAGTTTCCTGTTCAAGTCAGGATATCCTCCCTTGTAAAACTATTTATATAGTTAGGAGACTATTCTATTATACTTGTTATTCGATAAAAAAAATAATATTGCTTTTTTATAGCTATCTATAGTTTTACTATTTTAGGTTAATATAGTTAACTATTAGAGGACGAGGACATGTTTGACGATTAGGGTTATTAATTATAAATAAGTGTTTACTATTTGTAACTTAAGATTTATATAAGTACTTATATAGTAAGGATAATAGTTATTATGTTAACATAGTAGATAGATAGAATACTTTATGGTTTGTTTACATTTTTTAGATTTATAGATTTATCTTATAGTTAAATTAGATTGAAGCCCGGGTAGTTCAACGGTAGAACATTAATTTCATGCATTAAGAATGGGAATTCGAATTTCTCCCCTGGCTAGTGAAAATATTTTGATTTATAGATTTGAACTATTTAAATAAAATATCATATAAAATAATAAATAATATTTTTTTCTTTTTAATACTATAGATTCATTACATATACGCTTATAAGCACTTATAGTTAAGTATAGTATTATTATTTAAAAAGGTTAATACTAGATGAATTTTAGAAAGAATTTTTATTAATTATATTTTACAAATACTGATAACAATAACGTAGGGTACAGGTAAGAATATATCTAGTTATTAACTACATAGAATTTGTAACTTATAACAATATATTTTGTAACATACAAGAATATATTGGAGTATTCAGATTTATAGTTATACTAACAGGTAGTAGAGAATTTTCATAATAGGTCGCCAATAAACACTAAGATATTGGTGTTTTATAATGAATTTTTTTATACTTTTTGATTTTCAGGATTACTAGGAACTGCATTTTCTGTGTTGATCTGAATAGAGTTGTCTGGGCCAGGTGTACAATTTATTGTAGATAATCTAGTGGATATACTAGGTTTTACTTTTGGATTCGCTCACTTTAAGGGCAACTTTTCATGCTACATATTACATTGTCCAATTTTTTTTTTAACTAAGATATCTTAAAGATAGTTAAAAATTTACAAAAAAAAGAGGATCTATCCTTAAAGAATAACGAAGAACATTTATCCAGTTATACTATAAAAAATTTAAAAATTAAAAATAAATCTTATACAAAGGAGTATAATAATATTATGTATTACCCATCTTCAAATAAAGAGTGGTTTAGTAGCACATATAGTTATAATAAATCTTATAGTAAATTATTAATAGTGTATGATCTTATTACAAATAAATTATTTGCAACTTACTTTAATATGCTAATAGATAAAATTAAAATACTATATAAGCGTAGGCGTGATAATAAGAGTCGTTATTCTGCCAATAAGATTTATGTAAGTAGAGCTGAATTTAAACATAGTAATACTAAACTTCTTATCATAATATCTATGTATAATAAACAAAAATCCATTCTTTTAAGAAAAACTAGAAAGGTAATTTATATTAAAAGAATGTACAAGCTATTAGTTGAGTTAAAAGATAAATATGTAGTAAAATTTAAAGATGTATTGACAAAACTTAAAAGCCTTGTAGACAAGTCTAGAATGTTTAAAAACTGGAATGAGGTAAAAGGAAAATCTGTACTAGAATGGTATATACCTTCTCAGGTAAATAGGTTAAACCATACATGAAACCATGTATTTAAAAGAAAACTATTATTATTTAATAAATGAAATATGATTTTCTTAAAAAAAAATAAAAATATTTTTAATTCTTTAATATTAAACTTCAATTATAAAAATTTATATAAAATTCCTTTATATAGAAATTTACAAAGTAATTATACAGTAGTAGATATATTGTTTAATAATACAAGACTAATTAGCTTTAATACATCTAAATACAATAATCTAGTTTTAACTTTAAGAAATTTAGGATTAATTAGTTTATTAGAAAAAGTTTACGGTAAAAGAGTAGAAATTAAATTAATTGATTTAAAATCCCTTCATTTAAATAGTGATGTTTTTGCATCATCTGTAGCTTTAAAATTAAGAGATAGAAAAAATAATCCTGTTAGAATTTTAAGAAAAGCGATTTTACAAATAGTAAGGGTACCTGATTTACATACACTTATAACATTTGATGATAATAGTGAAACTGTAAATAAAAATAATATTATAAGTACTATTAAACAACAAGTAGTTAGTGGTGTAAGGTTTGAAGCATCTGGTAGATTGACTAGACGTTTAACAGCCATGAGAGCAGTTTTTAAATATAGATATGTGGGAAGTTTAAAAAATTTACGTTCTTCTCTTAACAATAAATCAGCTACTTTATTAAGAGGATATGCTAAGGCTAATTCACAATACACTCTTATTAATAGTAAAACTAGAAATGGTACATTTGGATTAAAAGGGTGAGTAAGTAGTCATTAATTTTAACCCTATTGTCATTTAGAAATTTATATTTATAAATTATGCATTATTAGGTTGAGAGGCCGAGTACTAGTTTTTACAGTAGGATTGCTTTACACAAGAGCATATAGACTTTTTATAAATATAGCAATAATTATCACTAAAATCATATACTATGCTTATTCTTTGTTTTATTTATCACGCGACGTTGTTTATTACGTTTTATAGCTTAAGTATGGATTATATTTAGATATTTTAAATCTTTATTTAACTAACCCTATAGGGAGTTAGAACTGAGCTGCTATTACGTAGGATATAGTTACCTTATGAAACAATCCCTATGATATGTGTTTTAGGGTAATAGAACGAAATTATTATTTAATTGTTAAGATTAATAAGGTTAATTATACAGTGATACTTAAACGATATGAAGACAAGCATGGTAATCAGAATTAATATATAATAAGGGTAATTATAATTAATATAATCATCAGGGTTCATACCAAGTGTTTATTAACGATAGATTCTATTAATTTCAAGGTTCAAACCTAATGTTTATCAATTATATACTATCAAAATAGGATAAAAAATAGCTAGTTTCAACCTAGGATGACTATACACCTATATAATCAGTATTCAGTAAAGGTATATCTTCTCTACTAGTACCTGGTCAAAGTTAAGGCAACCAATAATCCTAACTAGGTAAACAGCCATGAAGGTGAACACCTAGTAAAAGATCGTTAGTATATGTAAGAAAAACCTCTTATATGTATATCTATATTTATATTCAAAGATAGATGAACAGGATAGTAATCTAAATATAACCTTAATTTATAGTAATAAAACTTATTAGAAATGTTTATCATTTTTTTTATATAATACCATCCTATGTATTATTAAATATACAAGTGGTGATCCATCCCTTACACATATAGCTAATATACATCTGGTATATGCGGGTGAAAAATAGGAGAAGAGTAATTTAGTTGAAATAGGTTACTAAAGCCTATAAAAGCATATGTTTTTCTATAAAAGGATATACTGTTGCATAGTATATTATAGAACATAACATAGTTAAGGTTGGACTCCTTAAAACTCTTCAAACTCAATGTTAATTCTATCACTAATTCTATTCATTTTATCTAATTCTCTTACATTAAGACAAGACAAATCTATTCTTTATTCCAGAGCAACTATTACTGTGTTAGTTATTGCTGCTCTTATTTCATATGACAACCTAAACTTTTTATTTTTAAATAAAGGTATAGGTATTTTTGGCGGGTTATTTCATGCAACAGCTATTACTTCTGTATTTCAAATATTTATTTTAGTAATTAGTGCAACAATCTTACTATTAACATCATTTTATCCAAGAAAAGTTTGATTAAAAGAATACAGTTCGATAGATAGTATACTTTTTACTAAACTTGTTTATTACCAAACAGTTATAGTTAACAAAATGGGAGAACAATACAAGATAATTGAGTATTCTCTAATTATTCTTTTTATTGTAACAGGATCTATTTTTTTAGTATCCACTAGTGATTTAGTTTCTATATTTTTAGCTATAGAGTTACAAAGTTATGGGTTATATCTTTTATCTACTATCTACAGAGACTCAGAGCCTGCAACCTCTGGTGGTCTTATGTATTTTTTATTAGGAGGGTTATCATCTTGTTTTATACTATTAAGTACAGCTTTACTTTATGCAAACACAGGAACTACTAATTTAGATAGTTTATACATTATTACTAGTATACATAAAATAAATTGAAATGAGTATTCAAATGTAAATGGATTAGGGTTAGAAAACTTATCTAGTTTACTGTATTGATACGAAGCTTATTACATAGACATAAGTTTATTATTTATGTCTGTAGGATTTTTATTTAAAGTTTCAGCTGCTCCATTCCATTTCTGAAGTCCAGATGTTTATGATGCAATACCAACAGTTGTTACAACTTTTGTGGCTATTATAGCAAAAATCTCTATATTTATTTTCTTATTAGAACTAGTACACTATACAAGCAAGTCATTCTTCGATCAACAATTTAGTTGAACTATGAGTTTATTAATAAGTTCTCTTTTATCTTTATTGGTAGGAACAATAGCAGGATTAACACAAACACGAATAAAAAGATTATATGCGTTTAGTACGATATCTCATGTAGGATTTATATTATTAGGTTTAAGTATCCATACGGTAGAATCTACACAAGCATTTATGTTTTATTTACTACAATATTCTATTTCTAATTTAAATGCTTTTGTATTAATAATAGCAATAGGTTATTCTCTGTACTGCTATGTATATAATGTGCAGTCGACAGATTTATTAGAAAAAAAAGATAAGAACAAGCTAATTGATAGTGATAATTCTCCAATTCAACTTATTGATCAATTGAAAGGATATTACTATATAAACCCGGCATTATCATTAAGTTTAGCTATAACACTTTTCTCTTTTGCAGGAATACCACCATTAATAGGTTTTTTTGGTAAACAGATGATTTTAAGCGCAGCTATTGATAATGGATATATATTTATGTCATTAATTGCTATATTAACTAGTGTTATTAGTGCGGTATATTACTTAGCAATAATAAAACAAATTTTCTTTGAAAAGCCTGATTATGAATTAAACAATGAATTATCTGATTATAAAGCAAATTGTTTAATTACTGAAAAAAACATTATTCTAAAAAATAAAAATATTAAAATTGATAACATAGTATTATCAAGTTCCTTAAGTCTAACTATTTCAATTATAACCTTAATTATAGCGTTATTTATATTAATACCCGAAAGTCTATTAAATCTGACAAGTATATTAAGTCTTATTTTTTTCAATATTTAAATGACAGCGACAACTTTTTTTATAATATTTATACCTATATTATCTTTAGTTTTATTATTCGTAAATTTACTTTTAGCCCCACATAATCCATATCAAGAAAAGGATAGCGTATTTGAATGTGGATTTCACTCATTTTTAGGCCAAAATAGAACACAATTTAGTGTATCTTTCTTTATATTTGGTCTTTTATTTCTTTTATTTGATTTAGAAATAATATTAATCTATCCCTATAGCGTTAGTGGTTATAATAATGATATATATGGTTTAGCCATAATGATGATATTTTTTGTTTTATTAACTTTAGGTTTTATTTTTGAATTAGGTAAAAATGCATTGACGATAGATAGTAGACAAACTTTAACTTACACCAACAAACAAACAATTAATTTAGAAGTGTTCCTAAGGAACACTTCTGGGTCTTAGGAACACTTCTGGGTCTTTCTATACTCTTAAGGAGCGACCCTTGAAAAGTTCTATATTTAACTTTAAAGTATTTTTTGTGGGGCTATTTAGCTCTGTTATAACTGCAGCTTTAGGTTATGCCTTTAGATTACTAATATTATATTATACTGACTACGACTTGGTTAGCTATAACCTGTCAGAATTTATGGTTAGTCTTAGTTATTTTTGTTCTTTAGGAGGTATTCGTTTTGTAATCAATGAATCTTTAAAAGATACTTTTTGCCTAATGTCCACGTCAGGAGGTGGTAGTTCTAGTAATCCATATAGATTTATAGCACCTGCCCCTAGTAGTAATAATCCAGCCCCTACTAACAATATTTCTAGTAACAATAGTTCTAGGAATCGATTTAGACATATACTACCTGCCCCTACTACTAATAATCCAGTTCCTACTAATTATCCTTCTAGTAATAATCCTTCTAGTAACCCTGTAACAACTTCTAATAATGTTGTTAAAGTTACTATAGATAAAAATTATTCGGGTAAAAACTATTTTGTGGGTCATTACACTGATAGAAACTGAAAGTTAACTAGGCTTTTCGTGGCTATAGATAGCAACTTATTACACAGTTCTGATGGTAAGCATTACTTAGGTAACTGACTATGTGAATTTAGAGAAAAATTTTTTGAGGTTAAAGATATAGATTCAACGTTTGAGGGACAGGAGCCTAAATTATACCATATGGGTGTTGCTAATAAAAGGGACAAGGCTAAGATAACAGACTATATTAATTCAGTGAATAATAATCATTTAAAAGACAATGTTAGGAAGCTCCCCCTAGATGCAAAATTAATTGATGAATTACTTAGAAATAATTAAGAATTAATCCTATTTAGTGTATTAAATTTCATTTGGTCTTTATAAATTCCCATTTAATTAGCATTAACTTGTTATTCTAAATTCTATATATTACAAAATAGCTATAACAAATCCACACTTTTTACTAAGGAAATATAAAAGTGTGAAAGTTGCACTATATAAGGTTAGGGTAATTTTATAAACTTTAAGACCGAATATAGAGCAACAGCGGGAGAAGATCTGTTTTTGAAGTTAAACTTCATTAAGATTAAAGCCCAAAAACAAAATAAGGTAATACTTATTAAAATAAAGAATTATAATAAGATCCTACTAGACTGCTAGTGTTTTTTGGATATAAATCAATATTCTAATTTTAATCCTGTATAAAAAAAATAAGAATTATTAGGATTAATCTAATCTCAACTTTAAAATTAGAGAATAAAATATAGTTAATATATGAAGTTAAGTAGAGTCTTAGGTTAAAAAGAATTTTTTTTTCTCTATCTCTGGTGAAATTAGAAAATATATTAAAAGACAAAAGATCAGTACGATTTACAAATAAATTATCAAAATATACAATAAATTTTCAATAAATTAAAATATATAATATATCTATTTAACATATATACTTAAATTATCCTTTAAAATATGCCATTTTTATGTGTAATTTTATAATAATTTATATTTATTCAACCATGTTATATTTACCAACAATTATGTCGATTCTTGAAGTGTTAGCCGTTACCGTTCCTGTATTATTAACTGTAGCTTTTATAACGATTGCGGAAAGAAAAACAATGGCTAGTATGCAAAGAAGAGTAGGACCGAATGCTGTGGGTTGTTTAAAATGAAATCTTACACATAAAAGAACTTTTCATTCTTCTTGTGATGCTTTGACTGAATTATACTATAATACTTTTTTATGAAATAAAAAAGCTAGCATCGGCTGGAAAAGCCCCCGTTATTGAATTTTCGGATGATGTGCTTTTTACTTTTACTAATTTACTTAATCCATCTGTGATTCTATCTTTCTTTAGATCTTTAAAAGGTAAAGGGGGTATTTATATTTTTAGATACAAAAAAGACCCTAAAGTTTTTTATATAGGGAGAACTAAAGACTTTCACAAAAGATTTAAAGATCATTTGAGTTCTAACTTAAAGGATAGATTTCATAAATTTGCTAATTCAATTGGTTGAGATCAATTTGAATTTTCTATTATAGAGATATGTGATCTTAGCATCCAACAAGATAGAGAAGATTTTTACTTGCAAAAATACTTACCTTTATTAAATACTATCTTTAAAAGTAATTTTAGTGAAATACAATCTTATGACTCTTTATATTAGATATTAAGACTTAGACAGTCAAAATTTGATTCAGATAATAAAGATTTATACCTTTATGTTTATGAATATTGTAATAATCAAATTAGTACTAATTATCTACTATTTAGTAGCATAAGTGCGTCATCAAAAGAATATGCTATAGCTAGAGAAACAATTAGTGTTTATTTAAATACTTATGTACCCTACAAAAATCTCTTATTTTTAACTGATAAAATGGAATGTTTTGATTTAGCAGGAAAACTAGTTAGTGATGCTATGCAAGGATTAAATTTAAATCATAATATAGCTAAAAAAATATGGGTGTATTTTATAGAATCAAAAGATACTGTTGTTAAAACAGAATTAGAGTCTAAAAGTGCAGTAGCTAAATTATTAGGTGTACAACATTTAGTTATAACTAATCATCTAGATAAACTAATAAAAGGAGGTGTTAATGGTCATTATGTGTTTAATTATGAATTAAATGATTTAGAGTTGGAAAAACTAATTGAATTCTCATCGTTAAGAAAAACGAGAAATTGTACAGTATGAGCTTATAATGCTATAACTTTAGAATTAATTACTGATTCATTTAATAGTATTCAAAAAGCAGCTGAATTTTTTAATGTTGATTACAGATCTGTTGTTAGACACATAGATATTGAATTAGCTACTAAAAAAGGCAATTATTTAGTGTTCTTTTTTAATGATAAATTGACTGATTTAAAAAGAAAAAAACTACTAAATAATTTTAAATTAGCCAAAAATGAGACTACTGAAATTTGAGTTTATAAAAAATTAGATGATAAATTCATTAGAATGAATTCCAATGAAACTGGTTTTAGTTCAAAACATTTAGCAGCTAAAGAATTAAAATTAAGTCATAAAACAATTAGTAAATTTTTGAATACTCATAAAGACTATAAAGGTTTGTATTTTTACAGTATTAAATTGTAAGATAAAAAGTAAAGTGTAAGAAACTTTATTAGGCCCATCAGTGAAAGAGAACCTTTTGCTATAAACCATCAAATTGACGGGAACACCTTAAAGCTATTTCAACTAAATGTATTAGGTAACTAAATACATGGCCCAGGTAATGACTCGGGGTATAGTAAAATCGAAATAGATGTATGAAAAGAAATAGGCGACCCGCAGCCAAGTACCTATTATATTAGGTATGCAGTTCATCGACTAAACGTTGGTTGGCATAAAATTTTATGCTTAAGATATAGTCAGACCCTGCTTGAGAAAGTACAGGGTATAAATATTTTTATTTATACCTGGAAATGGATAGTTACACTATTTAGGGAGAAATCCTCAATTCTTTACCTGTATTATGTATAATAAATGGTTAAATGAGGACATTCGTGATACGGTCTACTTCAAGCTTTTGCAGATGCCCTTAAGCTTTTATTAAAAGAGTATGTTTCTCCTACACAAGCGAATATCTTTTTATTCTTTCTTGGTCCTATTATAACTTTAATCTTTTCATTATTAGGTTATGCTGTAATACCTTATGGTCCTGGTTTAATGATATTAGATTACAATATTGGTATATTATATTTATTAGCTATGTCTTCATTAGCTACTTATGGTATTTTATTAGCAGGATGATCTGCTAACTCTAAATATGCCTTTTTAGGGTCTTTAAGAAGTACAGCTCAATTAATTAGTTATGAATTAATTTTAAGTTCTGCAATTCTTCTTGTAGTATTACTAGCAGGTAGTTTAGATATAACTGTTATCATAGAAGCTCAAAGAGCTGTTTGGTATATAATCCCTTTATTTCCTATATTTATTGTATTCTTTATAGGATCTATAGCAGAAACAAACAGAGCTCCGTTTGATCTTGCAGAGGCTGAATCAGAATTAGTTAGTGGGTTTATGACTGAACATTCAGCAGTTATTTTTGTCTTTTTCTTTTTAGCTGAATATGCTAGTATTGTACTAATTTGTATTTTAAATAGTATTTTATTTTTAGGTGGTTATCTTTTTGACTTTAACTATTTCCTTTACCCATATTTATTATTATTACAAAATATAGCAGGTGATAGTTATATGTCTCTAACAGAGAATGAATCTAATTTTAATGTTATTAATTTTGATAATTATAGTACAATAATAGGAACATTAGTAAGTGGTTTAGTTATAGGTGTTAAAGCTTGTATTATGATTTTTGTTTTCATATGAGCTAGAGCTTCTTTCCCTAGAATACGTTATGACCAACTTATGTCTTATTGTTGAACTGTTTTATTACCAATAGTTATTGCATTTATTATACTAGTCCCTTGTATTTTATATAGCTTTGATATTATACCTTGCAATATTCCTGTCTTATAAGTTTTTTTACTTTTTTTTATAACCTATAACTATAGTATTTATTAGAAAATTTATAGTTATTAGAAAGTTTATATTATACCGTATTTTACAAAAAAGGGTAGAAATGGTAAGTTTAAAGGTTCGATTCCTTAATATCCTATAAAACAGAATAAATGTGACTAGAATTATTTTATATTTAATTTGTAGTCTTAGAGGTTACTACTCATTCGCTATTTAGATTTGTTACTATTACTTTATTTTTCTGGTATTTTTATTTAATTACTATTGGTAATATGTATTTGTTATTTCTCTTCTTATCGGCGACTATTCAATTAATCTAATTTAGTGAGTCATTGTTTTTATTAGCTTTTTCAAGTAACGTATTTAATATATAGACAATTTCAAAGTCTTTTTTGTTTTTTAATATTCTACTTTATACTCTGTTACAATTTATACTTTTTTGTTCCTGATTTAAACTGTCTATATTACCTATTTAGCCACCCCACGTATTAGTTATACTATTTCCCTTGTTTTTTTTTTTACTTTTTTTATACCTGATTCAAACGACTTTGTTTTTTTTATTGGAAGATTCTTAAAGGTTATTCATGATTTTATTTCTCTTTTTTACTTAGAGTTTACCGGGAGTTTTCTAAGTCACTGAAGTAATAGTTAAACTTATCACCGGTAACACCCATTCTTAGTAAATGTTGTTTATTTTTTTATATAAAATATAACTAATTATACTTATATAGTCAACAAAGTAAAACTAAAAAAGAGAGTTGGATGAGAGGGAGGGAAATAAAAGATAGTAATAAAAATAATATTTCTATTAAATAAGGAATTTCTTATTTACTCATGTTTTATATTTATTAATAATAATAAACCTGACAAATAATAATATAGAAAATATTATATAACTATTATAATATAAAATGTTTATAACTTCTGTTCTCTAAGTTACCCTTCTCCTATTTTATTATGTTAAATAAGGCCCCTCTACTAAAGACAAGTACCTGTAATTTAACCCAATCTAATTTGACCTAATCTAATTTAACCCAATCTAATTAAATATATTAATATGTTAATTCTTAAAGAAAGAACTGTAATCTAATAAGAATAAACTATCTAATAAACTATTCTTTACCAATACAGTAGGTTAATGCAAAGTATATTTTAAAATTAACTAAAAATATGTTTATAAAATATAAAAATTCGAATTTATTAATAATCTATTTAACCAGTATTTAAATATAAATACATCTATATATATCATACAAATATATAAAGCGTAGAAATACCTACACTATCTATACATATTTGTGTATATATACTCATATCTATTATATATGTATATAACTTATGTAAGTACAAACTAATAGAACTTTGCAAAATAATATAAACTAGTTAACTCTATTTAGAGTATTAAAAACAAAAAAATTGTAAAAAAGTATCTCTTTTAAAGTGTTTATAAAAATATATTTACCTTTTACATTCTAAATATACTACTTATATTTTTAAATATTAAATCTAAATGTTTAAAGAAATATTGTATTACAATAAAAATAACTAATAGGTATTATAGGGGATAATATTAACTAGGTCCCATTCCCTACCCCCCCCCCCCGTGTGTTCCTTTTTCTCTCACGGAGGGATAGGTAGTATCATAACTATCTCTACCCTAATTAGGACAATTCTTACGAGGAGTAGCATTCTATATACTATACTAATCTTCACTGGGATCAGTACCCTTATTTTAACTAGGATCCTATCCATCAGAATAAGAATCGTATCCATCAGGATGGATACTATAGATAGGAGTAAATACCATAGTAACTATCCTTTTTTGAAAAAGGAAGCACCCATAAACAAAAATTTGTTTAGCATGTAAAGTTACTCTTAAATAAACTATCAAAGAAATAAGTTTTATAAAGTTAGTACTAAAAATGCTATAAAGTATATAAAAAAAAAAATTCAAAGAAACTGTCTAATTATCTCCCATATAATATTTATATACTTAACTATAAAGTTTCATATATAGATACGGAGATTAAACAACTAAAAATAAAAAAAAAAACCTAATTAGTTATAAAAAAAATATTATGGAAATTAACTCCACTTTTGAGTCTATACTCAGAACAAAAAACCTTTTTCTGACTGAAATTAAAGATAGTGAAATGATGAACTTTTTCTAACTGAAAGTAAGGATAGTGAAATGATGAACTTTTTCTAACTGAAAGTAACGGCCAAAAGGTTTATTTAATAATAATAATCTAACCTCCGACATAAGTGTACTATGATTATCATTTATACTTCGAGATGCTTGCATTTTTTTAAGATACATATTCATAAAATCCGATCCACAGTATTTCATAGTATCTTTTGCTACATTATAAGTTTGAAGTTGTTGTTCAGACATATACATCTTTAACAAGCTCAAGCTATCTAATGTAAGACCAGAGATATATATATCTCTGTATGTAGCTGCAAATCTATATTGATCATTATATTTGGGAATACTATTCAGAATTTGACTTGCCTCTCTATTCATTACATAGCTTGCTAAGACCTGCTGTATATAACGATCGTAAATAGTTACTAAACTATCTGATAGTAACTTCATATCCTACACCATCATCCTCACATCACCATTAATATCTATGTTTACCTCTGAGATTCTTTTCGTTATATCACGGGAAGCAATAATAAACTCTTTGAAATAAGGATATAAATCCAATAATTCAGAAGTTAAAATAACCCCGTTTACACCCTATATCTCTCTAGATATATCTCTATATAAATTTCTATGTAATAATAAAGATAGACCTATTAATAGTACTAATATAATAATATTATGATCAAAATATAAATTAGATAGTATGTAAAAGATCAACCCGACTAAAACATATAATGCATAAGATGTTATCACACCACTGTTTAGTTTAGATATATTACCACTTAAATTTAATAGTAATTTCTCTAGTCCATAGGGTCCTAAATATTCAATAGACCCTTTATCTAGTACTTTAGTTGTTTGACCTCCTAGTTTTAATAAAAGACCTGTAATGAATCTGTTATAAAATAGTTCTATTAAGAAACGTTGATTAAAGAAACTAAAGATGTTGTAACCTATTCTAGATAATTTAAAATAAATTAATGTACGAGATAAATATTCAGAAAAGACTATAGAAAGTACACTTAATGAAATAGTAAATAGTAATGGTAATAACTTAAATAAAGTTGGTACTCCAAATTCAGTATCTAAGAGTATTTCATGAGAAGGGTGTATAAATAACGCATTGTCTGAAAAGAATCCTGAACCTAATCCTATAAACACATCTTTAGTAATAAACCCAAAGAATATAGAAAATACTGCTAAGATCATTAAAGGTAAACTCATAAATATATCCCCCTCATGTGCTTGTTTATAATTGATTAAAGGTCCATTAGGATTAGTTAAGAATGTTAAATATAATACTTTTACAGAGTACAACGTAGTAAACATTGCTCCTATTGTGGCTATTATATAGACAACTGTACTAGAGAAATGGAATTGTCCATATGCAGATTCAAGTATTAAATCTTTTGAGTAGAATCCTGTCATAAAAGGGAATGCTACTAAACTTAAGGATGCTATAAGCATTACTGAGTACGTAAGTGGTAAGAAAGATCTTAACCCTCCATATCTTCTAAAATCTTGGTTATCTGCTACAGCATGAATAACTGACCCAGCTCCTAAGAATAATAGTGCTTTATAGAATGCATGATTAACTAAATGGAATAATGCTATATTGTAGGAAGATAAACCTACTGCTATAACCATCATACCAAGCTGGCTCATTGTAGAATAAGCTATAACTTTTTTAATATCTTGTTGGAATAAACCTATTAGAGAACTAAATACAGTTGTAATAGCACCTAATCATAAACATAGCATTAATACAGTTGAACTATATTCTATTAAAGGAGATGAACGCATTAAAAGGTATACACCCGCAGTTACCATAGTGGCAGCGTGAATTAATGCTGATACTGGAGTAGGCAAGCGAAAAAAAAATTTTTTTCTAGGTTGATTTCCGTTATATATACATAATTAAGTTTGTATACAAATACGACAGAAATACTCAATAACTTACGCTATTGTTCGGACTATATCTTCAATTACATTATTTATTGATTGATTTAATTAAATATTTTATTTTTTCAATACCTTCTGGAGTAAGATGTTCTTTATTAATAACTCTTTGGTGTATTTTTAATCATCTTATATAAGAGATATGTTTCTTAGTTTGTAAAGGAAAATTATTAATGTATTTAATTATAATAGACAACTTAGTTGAGTTAACTACTATGTTATATCCTTCATAACTTTTTAAATATGAAACATAACCATTTATCAACTTAGCTAAATGATTACTAAACTCAATGTTATCTTTCTGAGATATTATGTATCTAACTGTAACAATATGTTTATTAGTTGTTTTATTAAAAAAAGCAGAACAAGTAAAACATCCTTCAGCATCTGTAAATCCAGATAATCAGGCATTATCTAAATTAACTTTATTAATGTTATTTATATAAATAATTTCAGTGTTATATTTTTCATTAAAAGCTTGTAAAAATAATTTAAATTGTAATATTTTAGCTTTAGTTATAAGATTACCATTAAAAATAGTTATTATTTTAATTAAATTATCTTTATCTCTAACTCTAAACTGATGAGTTTTATTTAAGGCACTTTGCACTGAAACGGAGCCAAACCCTAAGGATTTTTTAATATAAAATAGCACTTGAGCATCTACGCTGGATTGAGTTATTTTAAAAACTAAATAACCTCTGTTATCTATACCGAAGTGACCGTCTCCTTCAGCAAAACCTATAAGTCATCATTTAAAATTATCTAATGTAATTGCTACACGTGTAGTCTCTGAGGAGCCCAATGAATTAACTCACTGGTTTCCTGCGGATTGTCCAATATTAAGAATTTTTCCAATGGTTACATAGTAACTGGTGGACCTTAATATTAGCGGATGTTCCCGCATATAGTGTAGTTTAAGGAAAGCCCTTTTTACCAAACCTTCCATCGCCATAGGTAATCAAACATGAAGTCCTACTTGTGAACTTTTAGCCATGGCTCCTATTAATAAACATATTCCTATAAGAGTTACAACATTTTCATTCATATAAGGAGCTAGAGAAAATACAGTAGCATAATCTAAATTCAATTTTCTTATAGTCTTTCGGCTATAATTGGACTGTATCTTCACCCTATTTTCTATAATAGGGGTATAACGTGCAGTCTCTGAGGATCCTCGATATATAATATATATTTAATGTTTCCTGCTGATTGTCCATTTTCACTTATTAAACAATAAGATCTATTTATTTTAATATTTATGGTCTGTGTACGTATCTAAAAAAAAAATATTTTCACAGTATCCTATAAAATAACTTTAGGAGTTTCCAGCGATATAGTTATATAATAAGAGTAATATTACTATTACCCACGGCAATTTATTTAAAATGCAAAGAATCTAAATGTGAAAAATTATATTGTTTTCTTTTATTATTAAAATGATTTTTTATAATTTTTATCTTATCCAACTTCTCTTTGGTTAGACCTCCTCTATTAAGATCTTGAACAAGACATCAGTCTTTATATGCTAGATACTTAGAAGAATATAGTGGAAAACGATCAAAATACTTACGAACAATTTCATGACTTCTGGAGTTATGAGCTATTGCCATAAAAGCATAAAAGACTTTATCTTCTTTTTTTCTAGTTCTAGTGTAAAGATTAACAGTAAGAAAATTAGATATTTCAGTTAAAATGTTAAAATAGCTAGCACCTCCTTGATCTTGAGAAACTTCTCTAGAATAGTTTTGTTTAACTTCTATACGGAAAAAAGTTTGAACACTTGTTCTAAGGAAGACTCCATTTTTCTTTCTATCATATACTGTTATGGCAAAACCAGCATCAGCATCACTAAAACCTGCCAATCAACTATTACTGTCTAAAGGGGATAAATCTAAACCTAGTAAAGGTATAGAACTACTATCTTTTTTATTTATTCAATGAATAGCTCTATGTAAAGCTTCTATTTTTGGTGTACGCATGTGTCCATTTATCAAATGAATTATCTTTAAAACCTCTTCTTTAGCTAAGATTTGTAATAATACATGACCTGCCTTTTCTCGATTAATAACTTTACCTACCTCTAATTCAGCAGATAATTTTTCAGCTAAAGGTTTATCATGAATATTAAAAGCAATAATAATTTTTGGCCGACTAATTATATTAGTCTTGGAGATTTTTTCCTGAACACCAATGTAGCCATCTCCTTCAATCAATCCAGCTAAGTAGGGTCCAATAAAACTATTATTGGATACTTCACTTGTAGAATATCTTCTTATGGAACGATAAGAAACAGATCTATTTTTTTTAAGAGCGCAAGCATAGCTATTATCACATTTAAATTCTTTATTTTTTTCTATTTTACCAAATGATCAGATAATACCAAACATCCCTATAGTTAAGAAACAATCACCTACTCTGTTTGTTAAAAAGGCTGAAAGAGAACTTTGATTTGCTGCTATTCTAGTAAATCAAAAACAAACTAAAAGATAAGAACAAACCCCTACACCCTCTCATCCTACAAACATTAATAAATAGTTATTAGCTGTAACTAATATAACCATCATAAAAGTGAATAAGCTTAAATAGCTGAAAAATCTTTGGTTATGCATAAAAATCCAATTTATTTTGCAATAGATTTAATAAAATTTTATTAACAATGGTTAAAGATCTTCACTATTTCTACCTGTGTTCATACCAGATTTTATCTTTCTAATCCCTTGCGGGATTCCCGCTTAGGGAATCCTAAAGGGATTCCCCGCAGGGGAATAGAATTTATACCTTCAACCGTAAGATGATAACGATTAATCATTAAACTATGAATTTTACATCCATAAAATCGTATAATTTTATACCAATACTAGGGTTTTGATTAAGAAATGGAATAACTCTATCAGTAATAGCTTTAAAATAGACTACTATCCAACTAACAGCATGTTTACCGCCATACTTGTATAGAGTACCTTATCCAAAATATTCCACTATTTTTTTTCATTAGTATATAATCTCTGTTGTGTTGAGATATTCTAAACCTTAATTGTACTCGATAACCTAGTTTACTATTGGTTGATGGTATACGAACATCAAAATTTCCCTTAGCGCTAATAAAACCTGAAAGTCCATTAGGCTTTATAATAACATTATCATTATTTATAATAGGTCTTTTAACAGGAGTGTAATCAAAAAATTCAGACTTAAGCATATCAGATAAACCTAAATTCATTGATGCTTTATAGCAACTATTTTTTTTAGACCTTGGCACGTAAGATGAGTTTTACTATTAACAAGTTCTACTGCTTTTTTAAATAATAATAAATCCGCGGCTTTTTGAGTTAATAAGGGATATTTTTCTAAATGATAAATAAGTTTATTTAAATCTTTAAATGAATCTATTGAATAGTTAACTATATCTCGTTTTCGAGATAAATAAATAGAACCAATACCACCTAAGTATTTTTTTTTAATAGACATAATAAATTTAGATCTTTCGTAGGTAAACCTATTTTAAATTTTAATTGAACGTGTCAACCTAGTTTACGGACTTTATTTTTATTATTAGACTAAACGACCCCTCACCATCCATTAAGCCAGACCATGCTTCAGGATTTACAATAGTAGAACAATCCCCGCAGAGGGTGCCTTTAGGGATCCCTAAAGGGATCCTTTCCGGATAGGTAGAATATTTTTTTTAAATCGTATTGTTTAAATGGGCTTTTGACACAGGAGTTTTAACAGTGTTGTATAGTAAAACCGAGTTTTATATCTCCATTTTTTTCAAAACCCTGTAGAGTACACCTTAAATTTAAACGTGGTTTAAATCAACTTCCGTCTACTCGTTGCTCTTTTACAACAAAAATTGTTGACTTAGATCCGCGATTATCCATTTTGTTTTCACTTATCTTAAGACTTGTTACCATACCTGAGTAATTAATTCAGCCACATATAATTTTTCAATTATAGCTTGGTACCTTAAGCTTTAGGAGTTCCCCGGAATTTGGAAGTTTATCCCCATAGATGCGTTTTCCCATTACGCTACTCCGAGGGTCATTATTCATATAACCTATAGAATATATATGTACTAAAGAAGAAACAATTAGTACAGGTATAAGCATAGAAACTGTTAATGAATCAAAATGAAATCCTCATCATACATTTAATGATTCAGAGTCAATTCATCTAAATACCTCCATAGATACAGGTACATTGTTATATCCAACTTCCAAAAAAGCTACTACAGCTAATAGGGTTGTTAGTACAACCGCTGTACATGTAATAACTTGAGATCCTCATACACCGATTTTTCTACCAAAAAAACCGGAAACTATTGATCCTAATAGTGGTAAGATAATTATAGCTAGATACATTATTTAAATTCTATTGCAATACTTCCTCTTAATCTATAAAAAGCTACTAAAATACCTAAACCTATAGCAGATTCTGCTCCAGCTATAGCAATTATGTAAATAGCATAAGTTTGACCTAATATATCGTCAAAGCTAAGTGAACTAACCAATATTAAAAATGTAATAGCTAACAACATTATTTCAAGTGAGATTAGCATCAATATAATGTTTTTTCTATTTAAAACAAAGCCTAAAATTCCAATGGTAAATAATATTAGTGATAAATTCATTGTATAAAAATATAAAGTAATGTCTCGATGATTTGCTTTGTTTATTGACTCTTTTTAAGAATATAACTTAAAGCTGTAATTTAAGTATTGTTCTGACGTTAGTAAATTTCTTTTTAAGATTTAAACTTAAATCTATAATTCAGAAAAAGATTTTTTTTTGTCGTTAAGCAAAAAAGAGTGTAAATGCTATTTTAATTTAATATAAAAAACCTTCATAAAGTAAGGTATATTTACCTTACTATATACAGATATTATTTTAGGCTAATAGCTTGTCATTCTTTATACTATATACCTTACTTTACCACATAATATTTTTAGTTATCACTAGGATAAACCCATTTGAATTAGAGATAGTACATTCTAATAAATAAAACATGAATGCTTGCATTAATAATAATACTTTAAACTTAAACCCTCTATGACACTAAATTGAATATACTACTAATTTATTTTTACTAGTCTTAACAATACAAAGTTTTTCCATTACCTAAGGTATAGAAAATTGTACAAGAATATTATTTATATACTTTAGTTATAAGACCCGTGCTAAGATAAGTTTTCTTATACAATTGTACAGGAATTATACAGTAAGGGCCGGTGAGCCCGTTAGCTGAGTTATGGGCAGATGAAATATAATCATACCTTGTAAGACATCTGTGTTGACCTTTACCATTGTAGAGTTTCAAAGGTATAATACTATCTAAAAGCTTAAGATAACTCATAGAAGCCCCCAGATGAAGGTTATAATTACCAATATATGGCGCTTCAAAATCTATACCAGGATTCAATGCAATAGTACCGTCTAATCCAAGAGATGATCCCCAATAGGAAGGATGGTCATCCAATATCACAGAACCTAGAGCAAGAGATCTATCCCTACTAAATAATATCCTAACAGTGGCGTCGAACCCTGCCAAGGGATCGTGTATATCTCATCTGTTAAACATACCTAGATATTGTCTATTATTGTATGTAACAAGACACTCCTGAATATTGTTATGTTTTACTAAGAATAATATTTTACGTTTTATCCCTAAAGGATCGTTATGAATTATCAACACACGAAAACGTTGACTACCACTGTAAGCATTCATAGCAAATATAGATTCTAAATCTATTTCCAATCCCTTTTTCCTCTGCCTAATAATAAGAGTTCCAACCAATGTTAATAAAAGAGTAGTATAAACAGACCCTAAATCAGTATTAGGGTCCTTAATAGTAGTAGGATCCACAGGAGTAAGTAACAACCTATCGGCTGCGAGTAAATAGTAATCATTATATGCAAAATCACCTACGTAAAGGCCTTCTCAGCATTCAGGCCCACTACAATAAATTGTAGTAAGATTAAATGAGAAAAATATACTAACGTAAGGTGCTACTACTTTGATTATGGTAAAAAGAAAACCAGCATATGTGTATAATGTTGTATGTTGTTTAATAAAGCCTAAAAACGCAAAGAGAACTAATATTAGTGATAAATTCATTGTATAAAAAAAATAAGTAATGTCTTGATATTTTGCTTTATTAATTGCTCCTAATAAATCTCTTTTTAAGAGATTAATTCCTCGTAATAAATCTCTTTTTAAGAGATTACCTCTTATCTAAGAATCGAACTTAGACATATAATTTAGGAAATTATTGTTCTACCATTAAACTAATAAGAGTTTTGTACTCTATAATAAGTACGGTTACTTAAAACCATATTGTATATAGGAAAGATAATTTTAGATAGACTCTTAACGTCTATACCTAAAAGAATTATCTTTTAACAGTTACTGTACGTAAATCAACTAAAGTATTTTCAACTAGAGTAACACCATACATAACCACACTAAAATACAGGAAATATAATACAGTAGAGATTTGACCAAACTCAATGAAGGGAGATTCAACGTGTTTAGCCCCTAATTGCATTAAAATTAAGAAATTAGCCACAAATATATAGAAAGATATTTTACTTAAAGGTCTGAATTGCATTCCTCTAGATCTGCTTACATCTGTAATAGGTAATAATAATAAGATAAGAATAGCAGAAAACATAGCAATAACTCCTAATAATTTATTTGGTATAGATCTTAATATGGCATAGAAAGGTAGAAGATATCATTCTGGTACTATAGCTGCAGGTGTTTGCATAGGATTTGCCACTACATAATTTTCTGAATCTCCTAGCACATTAGGCATGAAAAATACAAATAAAGATAATACAAATATAAATAAGAAAATTGTAATAAGATCTTTAAATATGTAATAGGGTGCAAAAGCTAATCTGTCATAATTCCCTGACACACCTAAAGGATTACCTGATCCAGCTGTATCATGTAACACTATTAAATGCATAAGTGCTAAAGCAGCTAATACAAAAGGTAATACAAAGTGTAAAGAAAAGAATCTATTTAATGTAGCGTTATTAACACTGAAACCTCCTCAAATGACGTATTTATTAATAAACTTTTTAATATTTATCCTCATCTATTCACATAGATGTCTAGACTATGTCTTCAACCATTAATATTATAATTAATGGTTGTGGGGTTCTCGTGTCGAGCTTATTGTTGGTATTACTCACTCATTAGTCGTTGAACGTTCTTGATACTATTTATATACCGTATCAAGCTCCGCTGCAAGTTGTCTGATATATAGGAGAAATTTATACCAGATGTCCTTGCAATTCTCCCCATTTGCCTCTGAAACATTACTGTTTCAAGGAGCCCATTTAAAATTTATACAAATTATTATCTAATAGTAATTACTTAAAGCTACGCTAGGGTAAATTTAAATCTTTGTAACGATTACTACTACGTAAATCATCTAATCATTTAAGATATTGTATACCTTTAAGACCTATTAATGGATGTAAACCGGAAAATGAAAAAAAATTTAAAACTTTCTGTATATCTGCTTTAGAGCTTACACTAAATTGACAATACAAACCATTTTCAATACTTATTTTCCTATTTGTTTCAAATATAAGTTTAAATGCCTCAAATAAAGGTAAATGTAATCTTTGCTTTAATTGAAAACAACCATCGTTATTGGTTTTAATAAAAAATGAACCTTCAGACATTGTAAAACCTATGATTCAATTTTTAAAAAAAGCTAACTTTGTGTATTCTAAAGCAGATGTAGGTATACTAACTATTGAAGATATAATACTTTTATCTGGGATACTATCAAATAGTTTAATATCATTCTGTAAAATATGCATCGCCAGATTAAATTGATCTATTCTAGTATTAGTTAGAAAAAATATCTTATGATGCAGAAGTAAAGGAAATAATATAGACTGTAAATCAGTTCTATTTATAATCAATTTACATGTAGGACTTCTAAGATCACGATATATGGTAATCTTTCCTGATTTTAGTACAGAATGTATGTATTCTAACGTAGATAGATCATTTAAATGTAAAGATATAATTAACTTAATAGTTATAAATCCTTTACCGGTTTTAGATATCTGTATATATCCATCTCCATCTATTAAACCTACTAGAAAGGCTATAAATTGAGATGGTATTGATAAATAATCACCCCTGATAGTATTTGATCCTATTCTTTTAAATGCATTAGGATGTATTATACCTATTACAGGTAAAGTAGTAAAAAATATTAGATAATAATTTGTATAATTTGTTGACTCAACGATATCTTGACCTACTCAAGGGATAGCACTCATAAGATTAGTAATAACTGTTGCACCTCAAAGGCTCATTTGACCATAAGGTAATACATACAAATATACTTAATATAAATTAAAAGACATTTATAAAAAGCTAGAATAACTTTGAATTCGTATATTCTATTAGTCATATTATATAACTAATTATTCCGACTGTGCATTAAGCATCATTTCAGATACCCATCAGTGACCCAGCCTGTAGCGATCATATAAATAACCGACGATCTCTAACTCTTAGTTCTATATTTTATTAAGGTTAGCCTTTATCTAAATAAAACAAAACTAACCATTCTTTGATCGTATTCACTAACATTGCCAAAGAAATCTAAACATTTCTTCAATAACCCTGTCGGGCTATTCTACTTTACTTTTTATTTTTTCTTATAAATTGCATAAAAAATTTTACTCGTAGGACTATAATTTCAATTCAAATCTACAACAATATTTAAACATATTTAATAATTCAACGTCTTCTTAATAGTTTTTTTGGTGTTTGCAAAGCCCGAGTTATGGTTTTTTGAGAACAACCTAAAGATTTAGATGCCTCTGTTATACTAGGAAATTCACCATACACTGTATAGTCCATGTTATAGACAAGTATAGCTTTAGAATTTTTTTTCATGTTTTGAATACTCTTATCTGAATAAATAGGTTTTATTCTATTTAAAGCAGATTTTTTCATTGCTTCAATAGTACTAGGAGAAAAGCTTTTACCTTTATTTAAACTACCTATAGCTAGTCTACGCTCTTCACTATAATTAGCTTTCATATTTAACCTAGTAGTTTCATTATGTTTATAACCAAAACTTGAACCCGCCTCAGTCAATATGTTATAATTTGGTAATAAAGATTTTAAGTAAAAGTCTTCCAAATCCAATAATTTTTTATTGTTTTCTTTATCTACTATCTCAGGGAACAATTCTAAGACTATAAATGCAAAAGAAGATATACCATGTTTCTTTACTGCATTTTTAACTACTTTACTACCATGGAAATTAAATAAATGGTTAGAAAATCTAGCATGGAATCTACCAGTTGAAGCCGATCCTATATAATAATCAAAAGTAACTTTATTTAATATTAAATAAATACCACTAAGACCACGAGTATCATTCAAAACTCTAGATTTAACAGTTTTATCTGATAGATCTTCATATATAAAAACGGGATTAAGATTTTTTTCAGATATGAATTTAGTTAACTCCTCACTAACTAATCTCTGCGGAGATGTTATAGAAAAATGTCTTCTACCTATTGTATTTGATTTATTTACATTTGTAGAGATACCAGGTCTAATATAATAAGAGTTGAATTTGTTTACATTGTTGTTTTTTTTGTTATGATTGAATTGAAACCATTTTGGGCTATTTGACAAACCCAGGAATGCAGTAGCCATCATTAAAATAAAGATCACAGTACCAATAGTTCATACTAGAGTTCTTGGTGCTCTATATGATCCATAGTACATACCTCTTCCTATGTGTAAATAAACTAAGAAAAAGAATGCTGACGCTGTGTTACTATGTAAATAACGAATTAATCATCCATTGTTTACATCTCTCATAATATGTTCCACGCTGTTAAATGCTTCTGCTACACTAGGGTTATAATGCATTGCTAAAGTTACACCTGTAATAATTTGTATAATTAAACAAATTGCTAATAAAGAACCAAAATTTCATAAGTAACTTAAATTTACAGGTTGTGGTGAATCCACTAGGAAAGAATTAGCTAATCTTAATATAGGGTGACTTTTTAATAATCTCATTTCTGATTTATTGTTTAAAACTTATTTAATTTAGTATAATAATTACGATAAACATCTTTATGCGCACAGTATTAAGAGTTTAACAATTAAAAATTTATTTAACGTATAAAGAATTTAAAAGTTTAAAACGAATGTGCATGATAATGTGTTTTTTTATTTATAAATTATCCATTATACTTATATATAATTTTGAGTGTATTTACACTTACAATTACATTACTATGTATAGTTATTTTTACAACCTAAATAAGTTGAAATGAGTATTCAAATGTAAATGGGTTAGGGTTAGAAAACTTGTCAGATTTAATAAACTTTCGGGTATTAATATAAATAACGCTATAATTAAGGTTATAATTGAAATAGTTAGACTTAAGGAACTTGATAATACTATGTTATCAATTTTAATATTTTTATTTTTTAGAACAATGGTTTTTTCAGTAATTAACCAATTTGCTTTATAATCAGATAATTCATTGTTTAATTCATAATCAGAGTTATCATCTTGTTTTATACTATTAAGTACAGATTTACTTTATGCAAACACAGGAACTACTAATTTAGATAGTTTATATAGTATTACTAGTATACATAAATAAGTTGAAATAAGTATTCAAATGTAAAGGGATTAGGGTTAAAAAACTTATTCAATAGTCCTATTTTTAACCATAAGACTATTTAACTCTTTTTTTTTATAATCACTTGGATATCAATAAGCCGAGTCTTGTCTTGTAAGATTTAACTAAAAAAAAGATTTATTCAGGTTCTCTTTTTAAATAAAATAAAATACGCTAAGTTTTTATTTTTTTTTTTATTTTCTGTGTATTGCCTGGGCTTGTACCTCACTGTATAAAAGTTATGCTTAAATCTCCGGACTTTCCTGTTATATTATTATAGTTATAAAGTGAATATAACTTACATTTGGATCACAAGTTTATAAAACAAAAAAAAATCTATGTATATATTTACGAAGAATAAGATAAAAAAAATATCCCTTAGTGATCTTAGTAGTATTTTCCAAAATACTAAATAGGAATTAAGCCAACTATATTTACTATATTTAATGAACTTTCTGATATAATATATATAAAGTATGTTGGTATAAATATTGCATTGATTAAACAAGCAATAAAAAGAATTTTATATTCTTTAGTTACTATTAACTTAATGTAAATCTTTACTACTTTGTAAGATTTAAGTAGTAAAGACAAAATAGTAAACCATAGAATTAGTTCCTCAAGGGGAATAGTTAGTGGAAATTTATAGGGGATATTGAAAAAATGGATAGTTAAATAAATAAAACTCGGAATAGTTAGTGGTAAAATACGCATAAGAATTCTTAATAGACTAACTATTCAACTTTTCATGTTTAACTGTAAGATAAATAAACTTGCCATAGTATTTATATTATCCCTTATAGCGTTCAGATCCTGTCCGTGAGTCAGAGGTTTAAAGCCTGACCCTGAAGTGTTTTTGTAGTAAGGTTTCATAAACCAAAAATTATTATAAGTATAACTAAATACTGCTCTATTTAATTGCGCTTCCCCGCTATAAAATAGATTAAGTTGGTTATTATTATCCAAATGGGAATAGAACTTCAGATAATTTTTATTATTATCAACATAATAATCCATTATATGTTTCTGTCTAATAGTCCAGTTCTGAGGGTTTATATCTAAAGTAATCGATGCTATATGATTACCATTCTTATAATCCGCTTTTATATTACCATTTCCCAAATAATTAATACCTCTGAATAAAGGGACAGCTAGTTTTGATATGTAATGGTTACCACTTACTTCGCCATCCCTAGTTATACCTGTACTTCCAATTTCGTCGTAATATAAATAGCCAAAAATACCTATACCTTTATTTAAAAATAAAAAGTTTAGGTTGTCATATGAAATAAGAGCAGCAATAACTAATATAGTAATAGTTGCTCTGGAATAAAGAATAGATTTGTCTTGTCTTAATGTAAGAGAATTAGATAAAATGAATAGAATTAATGATAGAATTAACATTGAGTTTAACGTATAAAGAATTTAAAAGTTTAAAATGAATGTGCATGATAATGTGTTTTTTTATTTATAAGTTATTAATTATACTTATATATATAAATTTGGAGTGTTTTTTTACACTACTATGTATAGTTATTTTTTATTTATAAATTATTAATTATACTTATATATATAAATTTGGAGTGTTTTTTTACACTACTATGTATGGTTATTTTTACAACCTAAACATGGTTTGACTAATAGAATACAGCTCGATGGATAGTGTACTTTTTACTAAACTTTATTATCAAACGGTTATAGTTAACAAAATGGGAGAACAATACAAGAAAATTAAGTATTCTCTAATTATTCTTTTTATTGTATACTATGCAACAGCATATCCTTTCGTGAAAAAAGGTTCAAACTAAAAAGATCTTTTAAAAATTCTAATAATGTAACCTATATTTATATTATAATCTGAATAATTAGAAGAATCTTCTTTATAAATGGCTAAAATAATTTTCTTTAAAAGTATTATTCTTTTTAAATTTTTTCATGTAAATTTAAACTAGATTCTTTAGTTAAAGAATTCATACGTTAATCTGAAGTTAACTGACAGGGATACCTCAGATTTTTAGTAGATAATTCATCCTTAGCTTTTTGTTTAAACCAAGAATATAGTCTTTAAGTATATTTAAGTAATAACAAACTAAAAAGTAAATACTTAAGGCTAATTTATTGATTATATGAAAAGTGTAAAAAAAAAGAGCTTTTAACAAAAACATAATGGACTCTCTTTTTATTCTAGCATTATTCCATTTAGTTAATCATGCATTCTATAAAACACTATTACTCTTAGGAGCTGAGTCAGTTATTCATGCTGTAGCAGATAACCAAGATTTTAGAAGATATGGAGGGTTAAGATCTTTCTTACCACTTACGTACGCAGTAATGGTTATATATTGGGGATTTTAATTATAAAAAAAATTCTTTTATATTATAGAATTATATAATTCGTATTTTGCAGGTTTAATGGATACATAGGGAAGTATGTCGATTTTTTCTTAGTTGATTAACTATTTTTATCTTTTTGATAATAAGGAAGTTTTTCATCTAAAATCCTAGCAAGATTTGAAAGTTTAATTAACTTTTCAATATCTTCTATTTCTTCTATTAAAAACTTTCCTCCTTCTTCGTTTCATCGTCTCTATCACTAGGATCCTCACCACTAGCGTCATTGCTAGATACTTTCGTTTTATATATTATATCCGAATAAAACTAGAGGTGTTAACATAAAATATATAAATCTATTGCTTAAGAACCTCAATAATAAATAGATATAAATAGAAATAATCACACTACATCCACAAAGTGTCAGTATAATATACCAGCTTCTAATCCTAGATGATGGTTATTTGTTAAATGATATGCTAATAAACGTCAAAGACCTACAGCTAAAAATGCTGTACCTATCATTACATGTAATCCATGGACTTATCTCAGTAAAGGGGGTTTAATCCTTTATTTCCATTTTTATAAAATGGTCTAGACTATGTCATCAATTTAATAAATCACTAAATTGTAGGGTTTTAAAGGTAAGATTCTTTGTTTATATAAAACAAACTTACTAGTCGTTGAACCTTTATAAATTTTATTCCTATAATTTAATATAGATAGAAGTAGAAGTATACTTGGCTGCATATTGTATAATATATTAAATAGAATAGTTCCATGCAATTTACCCTATTTTCTACTCTATTTACTCATAAAAAAAAAATAAATTTATTATTAACTTAATTTATTTTTTTCTTTACTAATCGATATGTATTTATTCACACTGTGGGGTTACTAGAAGGAAAACATACAAACCTATTTGTACTCTTCACAGTTACATCTTTAGGCTTAAAAAAGCAATAGATATTAAATTATACTTTCTTTTAGTAAAATAAATAGAATAGGGGCTCCATAATTAACCCTGTTCCAAAGTAAAAACATGATCCAAAAGCTCCATCTGAGATAGTAAAGGATGATACTGAATATTCCACACCCTGGAAACCTGTGAATATTACTGCTAATATAATAGTATAGAGTAAACCATATAAAGCTTTACCTCTATTTCCATTAATTAAATAATGATGTCCATATGTAACAGTAAACCCTGAAGAAAGTAAAATAACTGTATTTACTAAAGGTAATTCAAAAGGATCTATCGCTTCTATACCTAAAGGAGGTCACATTGCACCTAGTTCAACTGCTGGTGAAAGAGCGCTATGGAAAAATGTTCAAAATATAGCTAAGAAGAATAAAGCTTCACTTACTATGAATAAACCTACCCCTAAATTTAATCCTCTTTGTACAGCAAGAGTGTGGTTACCTATATATGTACCTTCTGCTATTATATCTCTAAATCAAAATGACATTGATAATACTAAAGATGTAATACTTAAAAGTAAATTATTTTCTGCATAAGCAAATCCATGAAAAGATAAAACTGCGGATGTAGTAAGACTTAACATACTAATGGAAGTGTAAAGAGGTCATGGTGAAGGTGATACTAAATGAAAGGGATGAGCTTGAAAATTACTCCTATTTAAATTTAACATTGTCTATTTTAAATTTTGCATAATGCACTTTTTGTAATGAGATCTATGAATCTTTTTTTTTTGGTTAATTTCTATTTAATTTTAAAAGTAAAAAAAAATAACAACATTAATTATATAATTAGTTATAAGATATTCTACAGTTAGTTATAAGATATTCTACAGTTAGTTATAAGATATTCTACAGTTAGTTATAAG